CCGGTGACCGGTCCAGTAGGACGCTTTGGGCGGAAACTACTTTTTTATCTGTCGACTGATTGAGCAGGTATACTGTAAGCGTAAGCGCTTATGATTCTTATTATACGACGCAATTACTGGAATACTGAAATGAATGCTTACAGTTTACTTAAAGCTTCACTTCAGCTGATGCGCATTCACATCAGGTTTTCAGATCTTATGCTACACTAATAGGTTTAGACAACAACGTGTCAGCAACAGCAAGGTTTGTTTGTTTTCTTATCTATAACTAATGACGAGCTTATGCGCCAACCTGAAGCTTAGCACCAGATAACCAAAGAAGTTGCTTAAACGTTCTTGTCTTTCCATTGAGATAAATCTTTTGTACTATTTCCTTAACTAAAGACTGGTGAAAAGATATAGTGTCCCGGGTGCCAAAGCTCGTGTGGGATCGATCGGAAGAAGGCTGACTTCGCGCGCGACTGCTTGGAGTGCTGCACGGGAGGAAAAAGAAGAGGAGGAGGAGATCAAACTAAGGTCGAAGAAATCAAACAACAACGGATCCAAGAAAGATCCAAGACTTCGAGGAAGACGAATCCGGGTGGTAGCGCAAGGCATTTAATACGTTTTTGAATTCCTAGTCGAAGAGTTTACGATCTCACAACCGGCTCAGCAACAGTCGGACAAGTGGGGGAATGTTGGGGCTCGCATACATGTTATCTAAGCGCGAGCGAGCCTTCGTATCCTTCTTATCTATTTATTCTATGTTCTCTGTGAGTAGCAGGCGGTTCGGTTTTTGCTGTCAGCAAGTTAACAAACAAGGTAAAGCTTTCCGATTGAAGAGACGGGATCGGGTTCCTTTCCTTGGTCTGATAGTTTTGTTAACGGTTTCGAATATACTTTCTCTCCAATACTGATCGTCTTCTATAGTCAGCAAGATAGGGGACTACTAGACTATAGTCAGCTATCGTACTTACTAGTGAAAGCCTGACGTAGATGGATAGCCGTAGTTCTCATCCTTTTGCCAATAGATTAGTAAAAGAAAAGAGAAGAGAAAAAGGTAAGGAACGTAGGAAAAGTCAGAAGTATTCATTTCCTCTATCTCTTCACTCTATTCCTTCTTACTAAAGTCAAAGTCAATCCAATCAGCTTCGAAAGCTGACTTACATCAGGAAATCTCTATATCTGACATTCAGATAGAATATTACACCTGATCACCATCCCACCTCTACATTCATAGCTTGAACCCTCGGGTCGGGTCCCTCCATTCTGTCCCCTTACCCACGAGGAACAAAGAACGACAGTAGGGGAGTCAGTCGGTGAGTCGATTGACAGAACTATCAGACGAGTAGGGAAGAGTCATTCGATTGCCATCAAGATCAGAAAATCCTTTCTCCAATCATCCTTCCCCGAAATTAGAGATGTCCCGCCGGGGAAACGCCTTCAAGTAGAACCATACAGATAGCTATCGATGCTATCATCTATGGCTCGAAGTGAATGAGGAATTTATGCTATCTGGCTATCGAGACTCGCCCGAATCCATCGCTACTGCTGGTTGCTACTCAAGTCCTGGGTAGGGTTGCTACTCCCGAAGTGAGTTCTCGCTACCCGGCATTCAATCCCAACTAATGTCTCGCATTCCCTCATCAGGTTCATACTTAGGGGGAGGGACAACCACTCGCCCTAAATGAATAAGGTTGGAGAGGGCTTTAGCTCTCGACCGACCCCTGGAATTCGTTGGTTTGTTCGCCCGGGCGGTGAACCGCGGATTCATCTAAGGCAAAACAAGGCGTTCATGATTAGGATTACCCGACCGGACACGGATTGGAGTCATAACGACGAAACGGAGGCGAAACAAGATCATGAAGATTGAAGCATATGAATATAATCGCACTTGGGAAAGGGAAGTGAATCGCTTGAAGTTCATCCATCCGGCATTGGATGCGTCCGTACCGAAGGGGGGGACAGATATCATCGACGGACTAAAAAACACGTTTTCCTTTACCCTTTGAATAGAACCCGTTTTTTGAATTGATTGATGTCAGATCTCTGTCACAAGCGACTGTGAGCTCAAATAATGAATTAACCTTTCCTGTGGGAAAGAAGGGCTATCCTATTTATAGGTCGGGCTATAACCTACCTAGGCCTTTCGGGCTTACAATTGTTCCTTCAATTGGTCTTGAATTGGATGATTCGATGCCTAATATACCCGCTCTTCGCCTCTGAACCGAGTAAAGCAAGAAAACGGTTGGCAGTGAACGGGGCTTCGGTAAGCACTCACTCTTCATAAAATATCTATCTGCCGTCAAGACCACAATGTAATAACCAAGGTTTTTATTCCAGAGTCGGATTGGGGAGACAACTCCTTCCTTGCTTTGACTTACATTCCGAGGAAGACTTTAACTCTAAATAGGAGTGAGATAATACTATAACAAGGGTTGACCCGAAACCGTAATGAGCTAACCCTCCCTCTATTCCTGGGGAAGTTATGGTTTGGTCCTTGATTAAAGAGAGTTGCTCTTGGAGCTGTTCTGTGTGGAGCACGGACCGACCTTCCAGCTATAGATATAGTGTTAGGGAAATATAGCTAGACTGGCCTTGCGGGATAGGCGGTTAGCTTCAAGGTTGTTGAATCAATAAAGGAAGAATGCGCTCCTATTGAATCCGCTTTTATAGGAGCAATTCCCTGTGTTAGGGGAACTGGAACTGGGGTAGCCTCGGTTAATTCAATTGTGTCAGCTCCGAGTGCAAAGCTACTAGAGAGGGCGTACGATCTAAAGTAAAGAGCATCCCCATAAGAAGGCAGAGGTTAAGCTGGAAACACGAAACGAAGAACAGCTCCGGACCGAGGAACAGCCATAAGAGGTATTCTCTTAAAGAAAGGAACAAACCAAAATAGCCAACTCTATCCTCCGGCACCTCAAGCAGCCTATACCATGAGTAAATGTTCCTTAAACCCCCCGTTGGATGTTGGACGTTAGCTCAGTCGCTCCTAGAACAGCCAACAATATGAAATGTTAACTACCCGCGGCTACTTCACTCTTCAACTCGGGATGAAATCAGCAACATCAATACCTTAGTTAGTCAGCAACGGGCTCATCGATTAACTCAAGCATCGGTACGCCCCCTTACTATAGTCCTGACTTACCTCAGGAGATAAAAGAACTCAAGGGCAACTCCTAGAACATCACTCTCGTAGCTGCCTTAGGCTCGATAGCTCTCGGAATCAGTAGCCCATAACATATCATGTCATACCGGGCCTAGGCGTATACCGTCCCATACCGTATCATATCGCCCGGGGAGCTACGTTCCCGAACCTCACATCAGATTCAATAGCAATTTACATTGCCTCCATTTGCCTGCTTTAGCCGCTTCAACCCGAGAGTCGCTCAATCAACTACTAGATCCGGAAGTCGAAGGCTAGAAGCGAGCACATTTGCCTTACGATGGAAGGTACGTAGGTAGATAGACCGCCATGAATGAATGAACTTCCCCGTAGATACGTAGATAGACGGAACATCTACTATATATATATATATATATTTTTATATTATATTTTATATTTTTTTATATTTTTTTATTAAGTATGAGCGGGACAGCACCGATAACAACCACAACGCCAAAGCCGGTTAATGAACATCCGGTCTTCGCCTCGCCTGCGATAGAGAATATCCCTACCCGGCTGTTCCGCAGTGTCGCTACTATTAAGTAAGTAATTAGTTTGATATAGCATAGATAGAGCCCCAAGGGGAGAAGTCAGAAGTATATCATTTCAGTGCCAGTGGGGCGACCTTCCATCTTTTATAATATAGTTGTTGGTGCAGTTCCTCTCTTTCCTGTCTCGCCCCTGAGTGTAGTTGATCTAACCTAGTTCTTTCGTTGAGGTATTCAAGTTGAAAGGAAAGCGTATAAAATAAAGAGGGCCTCAATGGAAGAGCGTATTTGTTGAAAAAGGAGGTTTTCGTTCAGAAGGCTGACGGGATCCTCGTTTCCGAGAAGAAGAAAACAGGAGGATGGGGCTTGGGATCGGATCTTCTAAGGCGGACTTTGCCGGGTATGAAGGAATGAGGAGCGCGAAGGGTTAGAGCTTTGGGAGTGCTTGAAAGTCTAAAGGTTAAACAGCCTTCGTCCTAATCCCTGGGGAAGGGACTGGCTTAAGGAAGTTGAGTAGGTTAGGCAGATAGTTGTTAAAAGATGTTAGTAGTAGCTCCCTGCTTGATAGGACCTACTTGGCTTAGGTTGTTGAAGAAGCAGCGATAAGACCAACAGCACTTTGTATTGACTTAATGCTCCAATCAAAATGAGTTCGTGATCTATCAATCCGAAAGGCAGAGCATACCCGAAGGAAGGAGTTACGAAGCCAAGATCTTAGTTTGAGCTAGGGAGCTTCGGTCTTGGTCAATCCTCGAGTCAATCAATCCTGGCTCATAGTCCTTTTTTCGCGGCGATATCCGCGAGAATATGTATATGTGCTCCTCACCTTACCGGGTGTTTCGGGTAATTCCAATCGTGCCATCAATGGCATCAAAAGCCTTTTGTATATTCAACATTGGATTCCATCAAAATAGGCTCTTTGAAAGTGAAGAAGAACAGAACGCGGGAAATCGTCCAACCCTAACCTCAGGTTTTCATTCCATTAATAGAGTAAGGGGCTGTAACTCTTCATATATTGTTGAAGGGGCTGGGCGCCAGAATTTGTTAATCCTTCTGGCTTAAAGTATGAAGGAGCTGTTCTTCATCAATCCCCGTTTCGTGTAGAGCTAGACTTTAACGGAAACAACCGATTTGTCAATATAAGGAATGACTGTAATCGTTTGTAGTGCAAGAAGTCAAATTAAGGCCTCGGGCAGTTAACTATGAGATGAAGCAGCTATACTATATTAGTGTTTTATAGGTGATAAGGGATGCTACTAGTTCCTCGTCCTCGGGTTGGTTGATGTCGGAGCAAATAAGGCAGAAGGAAGTTGCAGAGTTCATGTAAGGCTTCTTATTCATATTCTAGCCTATATTTAATTAAAAGTAGTACTGGGGTTTTAGTTGCAGTTCCTTCCTACCCATTTCCAGCTTTACGTAATAGGGCCATCCAGTTGGAGTAGATAGGCCCAGGATAAGTCAAAGTGCCTCTGGAACAATCATTCACTAGCAGCATGATCCCTACTTTCACGGCTTCCTCTCCCAGACTCGATCTTAGTCTAAATCTATTGACCTTTTCTTCTCCCTTCTCTTTCAATTGTTGGTTCTCATTCGATCTCTCAAGTGGGAAAGCCTTCTTCTCTAAGACTGCTTTCTCATTCCTACTCTTCTACCCCTACTCTCAATTCTCAAGAAGTGAGCGAGACGGCAAGTCAGCCTTGTCCAGAACGGAAAGCTAGCAAGAAAGCTAGCCATCTTCGACCTCATCTTCTGGCCACACTTCCTCGGGGCGATTTACGACCTGAAGTCAGTCGAGAAGTGGTGAACGATTGACACGGCTCTTCGCTTGTCAGGCCCTGCTTTATGCCAAGGAAAGGGTAGGGGATGGGTACAACTGGCAGGCCGGTATCTTAAGCACTAACGCATCTTCTCACACAGCCCAAAGTCTGCTGCAGGAGGCTTTCCCTGAAAGGCAAGGAAGTGAGATCGAGGTCCACTTCAAAAAAGGCTTGGTAATCTCTTTGTCGACTGATTCACCAACTAGACCAGGCTCCCTTTGTTTGCGGTGACTTTAGTTTGGAAGAAGTGAGTCAGATTGCCCGGTCTAGGCAAAGAAAGACTATCCCTGATCCCATCGTCGAGAGCGGTACCGCTGAGCTGCAGCTGCCCGAGCCAGGGCCATTCCAAGAGGCTAGATCGTACTAATCCGACTAATCAGACGTTAGCCCTGAGTCTGCTGTCCTTGTACTGGAATGGAAGTTTATATATGTTGCGCCCACCCTAAGTTCTTCTATTATGAATTGTAGCGCCTTCGAGTTCAATAAATGGAAATAAGGTTGAGTCTCAGTCACCTCCAGAAGAAGAAAGTCACTAGAAAGGAAGCTGAGAAGAAAGATAGCATCATAGTAGCAGTAGGCAAATAAATAGTAGTAATAGTAGCAAGTCACTCGTGGAAAGAGAATAGATAGCCATACGACTCTCTTTCTTTAGGTTTCAGTTTCATTTAATCTTTTCCATCTCCATTTCCACTTTTCTTTTGAGAAAAATTTGATCCCACACTTGAACAGGAAAACATCTTCACTTAAAATCGGGAGCCGGGAGGGCGGCGAAGCCAGTCTTGTGGAGCACCTTCCTTCAGTTAAGGTGTGAGCTAGGTATGTGTCTGGAAAGCCTTAGAGAGCTGCTTTGTCTTAAGCATAGAGCTGGGAAGGGCCATCTTAGGCTTAGGAAGCGGATCTCTTTGCTGAGGAAGGCCATATCCTAAGAAGCACTGAATTAGACCCCTTTCATTGAGGATTCTAAGCCTTGTATAGGTTGGGCATCTGAGTCGCCATAGTCCATTGGTTCAGTATCTAAGAAAGCACGTCTCTCTTTCCTTCCTGTGCGGGACGTTTTTAGCCTTTATTAAGATTAGGCTGCTAGTCTCTTACACGTAGATTCCTTTGTTCCTTCTCAAAAGAGTGGAAGACTTTCTTTTTTAGTTTATTGATCTCAATCATCACCTACTGCAATCCGAAACTAACTGCCAATTGTCAACTTCTTTCTCGGTGCTCGTATGGCTGTTAGCGCTCGCTGGCTTTGTTGCTTTCTTTGGGAAAGAGTTCTCCTTATGGCTTTCATTCATACTATCTTGTGAGACTTCTTGCTTTGAGCTCGAAGTAGTTCACTCACCCACAGGCCTAAACATCAGAAGTAGTGAACTCAGCGGATAGCAAGCCATCTTTCTATATGAATTCGAAAGAGTCTTCAGGCTCGCAACGAGGGCTCTTCCTGCCTATGCTGCCTTCCTATTAGGCTATGGTATGTCGGAAGAGAGGTGCTAGTTTCTTGCTACTTCTGCACGTGGTACAACCAGATTCCCTTTCTTGTTCACCTCAAGAGCCCCCTCCGAGAGTCAAAGTCTCAAACTGGTTGGTGGAATGCGGGCAATGTCTCTTTCCATCCAATAGAAAAAGCAGGCTCGCTCATCTGTTGGCTTTCTTTCTCTCTTCACCTGCAAGGCTCCTTCGCTTTATCTATTCTTCCGTTTGCTCGGAGCTCTCCAAAGATAGGTCCGACCAAACTACAGACTAGAGCAACCGAAGGACCGGGCGTTAAGACTTGACTCTCCCCTTTCCGGACTAGTAGCTATTCCTATCCTCGAAGCTAGACTTGTTGCTATTCCCTGCCCAGACTACTCTATTCCTATTAAATCCTAGTAGTTGCTATTCTTATCCTATAAGCTAGACTTCTCACTCTTTCTATAGCTTATACAATCTATAAACTAGTGAGTGCAGGCACTCTCAGGTGAGAGGGCCAAGCGAAGGTAAACCTTATGGAAGGAGTGAACGGTGTAGTCAAAATGCCCCTCCAGAAAAGGTCCTTGTCGGTCACCATTGCTAAGTCATCCTCTAACTGAACAACTTCCAAGTAAACTTCTTTGCTTAAGCGCTTCTCTTATCTTCTCTGGGCGCATGCTCTCCCATTGGTCATTTCTCACCTGACGAGCTAGCTTCGCCTGAGGCTCTTGTGGCTGCTGCTACTAAACTTGGTGCTCTTGCTTCGGTCGATCGAAGAAAGATGGTGTCAGTGACCAGAGAAGGTCCCTCTTTCTTTAGAGAATGACCGTGGTCGTGAAGCTTCCTTTCCATTGCGACAGGATTGAATCAGCCGAACCGCTTGAAAGCATCCTTTTTCTTCGTTAAATCGCGAGTTGGAAAGCTTTTTTTGGGGATTTCCTATAGCCTAACAGCGCCCACTGGCTTAAGATCTTGTGGGCTTAGCACGCCCCTGTGACGATAGATCTTCAAGCATTGGACAAATACAAATAAATGGATGGATCGTCCCCTTTACTTGATGCGGGAGGGCTTTCGTACTAAACCTGTGGCTGAATGGTTAAAGCATTCCTTGTTCTGACCGCTGCACCATATCTTGACCCTTTTATCGAATTGGTCCATTTCGAGGAGAAGAACTTAGATAGTATGCTATGCGCAGACTGACTTGCTGCTTGCTTTCTTTGAGGAATTGATGAGTGAAGGGCGATGCCAGTCGATTGAGACTCTGATTCCTACATACCAGACTTTGATCAATCATACATGATAGGAGAGAAATCGTCTGATTAAGAAAGAAGGGTTCTGCCTCTCGCTAATACAGGGGATAACCCTGACATGACCCCTGACTCAATTTTCTTCTCCCAACAAAGAACCCAACTGCATTTAGTCAGTTTGATATCTTTATGGTCTCGCTTGGAGCACTGACGAACGAACTAAGCTAGAGACATTTCACTTGCTGCGGAGTCCCGTACCCACCTAGATTAAGCCTGAGCTGCTAAGCCGCGATTGCTGGGATCTTAGACAGTAGGGTCAGAATCAACCTAGTTCTCATAGCAGGGAGTAGCGACTGCTTAGTCTGGTAAGCTTGTGCTGCAATTCCTTGATGGAAATGCCACTGGACTTGCTCTTGGACTTTGTTCCAGACTGGTAGGCAGCTTGTGTGCGGGGTGAAAGGATGAGAACCTGCAGGCATCGATACCGCCTTTAGGGACTGACTTATTAATTAGCTGTCATCACTACTCTATGGACCAGGGGCTAGCCCGCTTGAGCGATTCCTTACCACTCTTACGCTTTGGAGATTAAGGAAACCATGCTCCACCTTCTGCAGATGAGCCGAATTGAGTCCTTTTTCTTTTTCAGAGGTCAGCTAGGAAAGGGTGGCCACTATTCTTAGTAGAAGATGCCAGTTTAGAGGATCCAGAGAGCTAAGATTCGATAACGGAAATGCCCAACATGATCACGCCCTTAGTCTACTAAAAAACCATTAGGAGAACTTTCTTCTCCCTCAGTACACGAAATCAATATCGAGACAGCGGAGATGAAGACTACTTCACTATACGATAATCCCAGGGGTTATTACCCACTCCCGACACCTCCATTAGGAAGAAGAGGCGCTCGAGAGACCTTCCCAGTTAGTCAATTAAGGCTTCCCACTCATTGATCTGGACAAAGGGGAGGTCTGATCTTGATCTTATTCCACAGAGACATAGGAAAGACAGAGGCCCTTGGACCTTATGAGTAAACCGGACGAAGAAGAAGGAGTTGACCCTTGACTCACTACCACTGCCGAAGTGACTGGATAACTACGACAAAGGGGCTCAAATCCAGGTGGCTAAGTCTCCTTTAACAAACCAACTAGAAGACCCACAGATGAAGTTTCACCCATTCCAGGCTTTTACGTGCATTGCATTGAGATATACCAACTTCGCACGATCGATATAACAAGGATCCACTCCTTACCAAAAAGACGATCTTTCGACAGAGAAATGAACGACTCCGCTATGTCAGATGGTTGAGAAGCTATTCTTGTTACAAGCATCGAAGTCCTATCCAGCAAGCAGCTGATAGACAGCTTGGTACTTCCTGCTTAGCAGGTGGATTCTCCCATCGCCACCAGATGAATAATTAGCAGGAGATATCGAGAATCCCATTGAACCTTTGGAGTATAAATACCTTCTTCTGATTCTGCTCCATTTGTGAAGATAGTTCTAAAGTAGCTAAAATCTCATTTCTGTGAGAAGTTCTCATAGCTTTCATCGTTTAGGGTTGGCCATAAGAAGCTGGGGCTAAGCCTATTTTACTTTATCCTAAAGAAAAGATAACAAAGTCCAAGTGACCGGGTATGAGGCAAAGCCAAAGCCAGATGTGGTTTATCCAGGCTGGTTGAACCTCCGAAAGAAGGACCCATTTCATAAATAGCTATCATGGTCGGAGGCGGAGCTAGCTACCCGACAGAGGAACTCAATCGCTAGCTCGCGCACAAGGAGCCAACTCCTTACCTTGCCCCAAAGCAAAGCGAAACAGCCATGCACAATCACTTAAGCCGTTACCGGGCCTACTCATTGAAATGGAGTCTTCCACCGGCATCTTCTTTGAGCGATGAGACCTCTCTGGCTGGCTACTGGCTAGCTACTGAAACCTATCCGTCTAGTACAGGCCTTCCCTTTTGCTTGGCTCCCTATCCATAAGCAAGCCAAGCAAAAGGGAAGGTAAAAGACAACTTCCATTCCTTTGTCTGAGCCTTAAGAACCCGAATGAGATGCTGACAAGAGAGCTGAAGCCACTCGATTCTTTTCAAGAGGAGAGCCTAAGCGTACAGGCGAGAACTAAAGACCAGCACTATAACCATAAGATAAGCTAGGGTTGACTTCATAGCCCGCTGCGCTTCTTCTTATTCCCGCTCGTGCCAATGAAGGAAGTCAGTCGGTCCAGTCAGAGATCCCATTCTGAGGACGAAACCTCGATCACAGCGAATCATAAGACTCTACTAGCTAATTCAATAGACGAGAGGAAGCCCATCCAATGCAATAGAAGAAGCAATCCTAGCTTCTATAGTGCGCAGGTAAACTCCCGCAGGAGGCGAAGAGGAGATCAGTTCAGGTGGGGATTCGTGAACTACTTATTCCTATCCTTATCAGTCTCGTGCTAATGCCTTCATCCCGGTCATAAGGATTGCCCACTTCCAGCAAGAAGAAGAAGAACCCAGAAGAGGGAGGATCGGAAATCGACTCTATCTACTGATGCGGGAAAAGGCTGTTGAGAAGGATGTGATCAATTTCTCATCGTTTCTAACCGATCCATTGCGTGTCACGTCGCCCTATCCATAGAGGAAGAAGGCGTATGTGAAAGTCTCAAATCTTTCCTACCAATATTGATATTGGTAGTCTAGTAATTATAGCGTGCCTCCCATCTTTGATGATGTTGTCACTTCTTTGAAACTAGAGCTTCAAGCAACTATTGATGCAGGAACAAACCACTATAAATAGGTCTCGCTACGTGTAAATGTGTGTATGATTAATCTCAAGACATTGACCCACCAAGGGTTGACCATGCAGGGGAAGATAGATTGACTAATGAGCGAGGTACCTTAGCTTATATGTGGCCAGGTTGACACCTTCCTTTAAGAAGTCCCCAAAGAAGAAAGAAAGAAATTTCCGAGTTCTTTGACCCACTACCAAATGTTTCGCTCAAAAGGACATCTTGTGAACAGAAAGATGAGAGTTGACGGACTACTATAGATCATTTCGGGTCTCACATGGCTTTGAAAGCTTTTCGGCAGCAGGAGTGTCATATTGAATAGATATGGTTGGTGTCGCGTATCTGACTGAACGAGCAAGTCTCTCTATTGTTTCTTTCGGGAGCAGAGCGAATGAACAGAAATCCTAATTCCAATGAATCTCCTTCGACCCTTATCTCCTCATCTTCCTATTTATAAGCCACAGCTCACTCGTCTCTCCCTTTTCGGGGAACGGCTGCAATCACAAGCAAGTGATTGAATGAGTGGGGGCCCCAAAACCACATGCAGGATAAGCAGGTCTTTCAGGAGACGGTCTACAAAGAGGTCCGGTCCAGAAAGAGAACTCTCAACAAAACTAAGCTGGAACTGATCAAGATCAATAGGCCTTCATTACACCAAGAATTGACAAGCAATAGATCGTCTTATGCAAGCAATGGACTCAGATCCTACTGCACATAGAAGAAGAACCGACCATTTGGCTGACTTGAAGCAAGTGTTCGAGCGCGCTATCTATTTACATTGGGTTCACCAACTAAAGAAAGATTAACCCTAAAAAATGCGCATTCGGTCTATCGTCTGGGAAATTCCTGCGCTTCGTAGTCAGGCCTTTAATGAAATAGATCGGGATTTCCATAAATCAAAAGGAAAGCCATACTTGATCTGATCTCCCCCTCCAAAGAACCTTCATGAGTTGAAAAGCCTACAGGGGCGTACATTCGCCGATTTATTGCAAACCTTTCATCCAGATGTCAACCAACCGTTCTCAAGGCTGATGAAGATGGGAGTGCCCTTTTGAATGGGACGAGGCTTGCTTTAATAGGAGTACTTTGCTTTCGACGGAATCTAATTAAGGCTTAACCGCTGGTCTTGATGAGTCCGATCAAACAAAGGGTATAACATACTCCTGTATATCACAGCTTTGGAAGGCTCTCTGGGCGCTCTATTAGCTAAGAACTCTGAGAATAGGAATGAAACCTAGACTATCTAAGCTGGTAGTGGCAGAACACAACTACTCGCCAACAGAGAAGACCTGCTTGGCCCTCATCTTTGCCGTCCAAAAGCTAAGGCACTACCTTATAGCTCATCCGGTTCAGTTGATATCCAGGGCTCAGATATATCATAAGACGTCTGACCTTGTCAGGAAGGTTCGCGGAATGGGGCGCTGCTTCTATCTGAGTTCGAGATCCGGTCTCGAAATGGAAAGTTTCCTTCGCGGAGTGGCTTCAAAGATGTTGGAGCCGCTTACAACGGCAGCAGCTACATTCGGACCGAATAAAGATGACAACAATGCCTCTATCAAGACAAGCGGCCATCGGCCTATTTATGTATGCGCCGACTTAAGATCAAAACTGTAGGTGTGCTCGACACCATTTAACCACTTAAGCGGTAATAGATTGTCATTTTCCCTGTAAAACTAAATCGTAGGGTTCGATATCACCATCGTCACCACTCATAGCCACAATTTCTTTAGGTGACCAGAGCGATGCCACAGGAAATGAAGACAATGATGATAAAGGCAGTCCTCCTTTCTCACTAAAGAAAGGTGCGAACGAAACGAAGAGAGCTAACTGGTTGTGTTCTTTTTCCCGCCGGATCACTCATATTGCCACGGCCTACCGAGAAGTATATGACACGCATCCATTGCGAGAATATCACACCATATCTTACATACACCTTATAGTTCCCGCTTGAGTTTCTGCTGCTGGGAGTTTCAGTTACCTAGTTATAGTTAGGTTTTATTCTCCTATTGGTGGGGCAGCTAAAGGTAAAGCAGAGGAGATAGCGAATCTCGCCCAGGGAAGAGAACTAAGGGCTGGGGAATAGTAACCTTGATGATTGTGGTTTTGCGCCAAGTCTCAAAGATATTATATGATAAGGCAATTATAGCCCATCAAAATCAGTAGAAAGGTTTCCTTCGCGCCAAACAAACCAAACTGAGAAATAAGTACTCGTTCTTTTCCTGCATAAATCAGGGCATATACAGCGAATTTAGCCAGGTCAGCTCAGGTAAAGGCCCACCCTTATCTCGGCAGAGGCGCATGAATTAACTGACTCGGAGACAAAATCAGTCTCGTAAATCCAACCCCTCGTTGAAGGGTCAGACCGCCAACGTCTTACTTTTTCAATGACTGCCGTCTTTGAGGGCTTTTCAGTTTAGGTGCGCACTTCACTAACTTCCAGGATCCCCTTAGATAGAATGGTGCCAAGCAATGTTTGAGAACGGCTACTACGCCCTGAAGCTTCAAAAGGCGGGGGTCGTCGATGGAATTGTTCGCAGACTTCGATACAAGGAAGGATACGAATGGCTTAACCGCCCTCGTCCACAGATGGAGCTGTGATAGTCACAATTTCGTTACAGCATGGGGAGAGTTTTCGCCGACCCTGGAGGATGTTGGTATCTTTCTGAGGTTGGAGGTATGGCGAGATCATAATGCTTCTCCCATCAAACTTTCCACAACGGAGAAGGGAATTGAGGATGGCTTGAAGTCGGCCATATCAAAGTCTCAAATGAAGTGCCTCTTGAAGAAATACCTTCTTCTTCTGAAGATCCGAATTCGAGAAGGGGAAACAAAAGCATTAACGGATAGGGGGGTGGATTTGCTATTTCTGGAGGGATGTGGAACCCTTGGGTGAAGGCGTCACAGAGGAGAACGGTTGTATTCAGAATGGGCCGGGCAAGGGTTGTGCCTTCTAGTTGGAGGCCTTCATTGTGTTCTGGTTGAGCAGGTATATTTTCGAGGGCTCTCCTCACTCACGACGGCGTATCTTCTCGAGTGTTCCCTCTAGCGATCAAGATGGACAAAGGCTCGAATGCTTTCTTGGAAGGTTCTACGGGTCATCATTTGAGTATTGCAAATCCTTTTACGTACCTAGAGTGTTTTTCTCTTTCAGCAAGGCTTTCCGATCTGCTTTTTTGATCTTAAAGCTTCTTTGTTGTTGATTTGGTCTTCTATCCTCTGTCCGTATCTCTCTCCCGGATTGTATCAACATCTACGGCAATCTCTCAGTGACTTTCTATACTTGAAGATCTTCTTATCTTCTTTCTGCGTACCAGCTCCAATCTGATTTATACCTGCTTTTTTGATCATCTTTCTTTATAGACACGCGATCTCGATTTGTGTTTTTTTTTTCGCATGTCTATTTGTTCAGGTCTCTCTGACCTTCCTCCTCACCATGCCCTATGTTTATTTGGACGATTTCTCGGATCTACTTTGCTATATCATTCTCCGATCGCCCTCACCATAGATACGGATTTCGTAGTGCGTACTCATATCCCCCACAGCAGAGGCCTCAGCCCAGCCTGCATGTGTCTATTTGAGACGTTTTTCTTCGTCTAACTACGGAGCAAACGTAGGCCCCCCAACCATGCCGGGGGGCCGAAGCGCTAAAGGTTGTTCTGTTCTAGCTTTCGTACTTCATTCCTTTTATGGGTTTTCATTGTCCTTGATCTTCCCGAAAAAAGATATACCAAGCAATGATCCCACATCTTCTTCTGTTCACCCGGTTGAGAGTGTTCGACCAGTGCATCTCTTCTATTCCGACTTTCAATTCGATAGGGAAAGCCTAATAGAATACATACGATGGTTGCTCGCAGCCAGGATCCCTGAACAGGCTCTCTCATCCTTAGTTGTCGGATCTAGTGGCATGTCTACCCCTCCGTGGAAGACCATTTTTTGGGGGGGGCTTTTTCTGGCTCTTTCTGATGGGCGCTGGAAAACCTCTCGATGTGGCGCCCTATTTTCTTAATGAAGTTACACGACACAGTTCTTATTACTATTACTTGACTCAAGAGTTGCTCAATGAATCTGTTGATTCGGAATCACAGGACTAGATCCGACAACTGATGTCACAGATGATGAATCAATCTTTGTTTTTTTCTACCTCTGTCACTCTATCTTTGTTAGTGCCGTCTATAATGATAATCGATTACTGATGAATCAAAAACTTTCCATTGGCTGGGCTGTCAATTGGTCTTTTTTATTATCAATGTATAATATAACGGTCGGTAAGTTAAAAAAAAAATGTATAATATAAAAAGAACGTCTCTCATTTAGCTCCTTCATGCCTACTATAACTAGTAACTAGTTATTTCGGTTTTATACTGGCGGCTTCAACTATAACCCCAGCTCTCTTTTTTGGTCTGAGCAAGATACGACTTATTTTAAATTCATTGAATGAAAAATGAAAAAATAAATCTTTCTGTGAGATTCCAGGTATTCTATAGTTCCTTCCCGCGTCAATTGTAAATTCTTGGTCATTGAGTTATTATTAGACAACGGCGATTCGGATTAATATTTAGGGATAGATATTCCCTCTCTTTTTCCCCTTTCAAACAAATCGAAATGATTGAAGTTTGACTATTTTGAATCGTGTTAGGTCTAATTCCTATTACTTTGGCTGGATTATTCGTAACTTCATATTTACAACGCGGTGATCAGTTGAACCTTTGATAAAGTAACATCTTTTTTTTTACCTCCTCCTTTCTTTAATCCGCAGGAGGTAAAATTTAGGTTGCTGTTCAAGTTAGTGAAGTTATTTCATTGTAATTCGACCTAAGAAGAACGGAATCACGCTCTGTAGGATTTGAACCTACGACATCGGGTTTTGGAGACCCACGTTCTACCGAACTGAACTAAGAGCGCTTTCTTATCACAATAGATAAGACCGTAAAGAAAAGGATTCTTTTTTTACCCCCATGCATATAGTATCATAAAAAGAAAGATTATGTATGTCCAATTTGAATCGATCTCAATTGATCCCTCGTGACTGCCCAGAGGAGAAGTAATAGGTAGGGATGACAGGATTTGGTGACATTTTTTACCCAAAACAAAGGCGCTACCAAGCTGCGCTACATCCCTTTCAATTGGTCTACAGTGTCATTGTAGAGAATCCCTGTTTTCCAAATCGTTATTTCATCCATTACCCATTTTTCTTGCTTGGTCTCATATTTTTTTATATACTCATCATCATCCCGCCGCTCCTACCAACGATAATAGAAGTTTCGAGGGTTTCCCGATAGAAATATTTGCATGCGAGAGAGATCCCAATTCCGTGTATCCGGTTAAGCAAGCCCTGCCGCCAGCGCCAGCTTCCACCCAGCAAACTACTACGCAAACGGGCCCCTCAACTCGTAATTCACAAGAAAACGCAATTCGAAAGTTCGCTTTTGACATTTATTAACGAATTGCTCTTATGGATTGCGGCACTAATGGATTGCGGGCCTCAACTCGCAATTTCATAGTTATTGCGGGTTGAAGCTAACGAATTGCTCTTGCTGGGTGGGCCTCAAAACCAATGATCTGCCCAAACGAACAAACAAGCAATCTAACCCCGGCAACTCCTTCTCTCTTTCCGCCAGCCAGGGACCAGGGAAAGCCCGCGGAAGGCCAATGCAGGCTCTAAACCAGATATTCCAACATCAACCCCAGCTGATAAACAACCCAACGAAAGGAATGAAGCTGAACCATCGATCTCATCTAATGCCTTTGAAGCCCCGCCCTTGACGGAACGGAATTAAAAAGCTTCACTCATCTCCAGATCCTCTAGCTGGGCATCTATCCGATGGTTGCGAATACCGTTATCTCCTTCTGCTTGTTCCGGTGCCCATCCGAGGGAAGTCATTCTTTATCTGATACAGATGCCCATCAACCACCAGTGGGAGAATAAAATGACCTAGATTCGACTCCATAACCTGTTTTCCCCCCGAAGGGGAAGCAAGTGAGCCATCAACAGCAACCATTGTTTCTCTTCCCTCTGCCCATTCAACAGCTCCCAGCTGACCTCAGAACCAAGTGAGCCATCTGCAAGTTCCCCAATGCCTTCCGAAACCTGGCGGAACGGAATTAGAACTAAGAAGATGCGAAGGAGCTGCCTCCAAGCAATCTATTGATGGTTCCTCTGACTAGCCATGGAAGAAAGAAAGGAAGTCCCAGGGATGGAGGTACGAAGCCACCCCCTCTTCTGCATATCTATTTCCATCAGTAGAATCCCCGCGGATATATACCCAGAAGCGGAACCAAGCCCGCCGGCATCAACGAATGAAGGTACAAACCCATCTCTGGTCTCATCTCCAAGTCCGAGTCCACCATCTTCTCCAACCGAAAAAAGGGAATCCGATCCATCTTCTTTCCCATCAACTCCTTCTCCAACTGACCATCCATTCGATGAGGGGCTGGGGCCAGTAAGCGAAAATATTCCCCAATCATTCCCTCCTCTCCCGATCCATCCGGGACATAAAAAGCGCTTATCACCCAGCTACCACTTCCTATCTTCCCTCATTCCATCCGCCGGGTCCAGATAAAAGGAGAAAATGAAAGCCATAGCAATCAGTGAAGGAAGGCTCCAACTAGCCATATCTAAAGCCTTGGATTCGACCCCCGGCATAATATCCCAACTACTGATTTCCTATTCCTCTCCCCTGGACCCGGAGCAAAGGGAGGGAGGTAACCAGCCATTACTATCAAAGCGGCATCAGGAACGAATGAAAGAGCCTAAAGTGATCTTCTCGCTCTTCAAGTCCATATCCAGATTCCAATGCTTTAGCCCATATCTCCATCTTCTGGCAAAGCAGATCTTTCTCCCTCAACCTTCACTTACTGGATCGAAGCTATCAACTAACGAGTGAAGCTTATCTCAACCATCCCTCTGCCTCAAGGCAATGCACTCCGGGCTCAGAAGCACCAGAACCTGCTGTAGCTGCATATGACCCTCGAAAGGAAGTACCAGCGAAGAGGCTCCTGGATCAAATGCCTCTCTGAACCCTCCAGTGGGAGCTACAAAGGCGGGTGAGCCCAGCTATGGAAACCCCTTGATTGAGTTCCTCTCCTCTCGATTCAAGGCAATGGACTCTAAGTCCTGCTTTTGTTCCCTCGACCGGCTCCACTCCGAATCCACCATCGCAGGAAATCAAGTCTATATAGAAAGGAATGCCATCCAAGCTTTCTCCGGCTATCCCTGAACCCCAAGCAGGGGATAACCTGCCACCCTCTACTCTATCTCTTGGTATCGAATCCCAAGCTCTCGACCTTTGCCCTCGACCCAAATCCTACCCAGCAAGAGCAATTCCGGCACCACTATTCAATTCATTCGTTAGAACAAGCAAGGGATGAGCGCGCTAGCGCTACCAGCCCCAGAACGGAACTAATTCATCTAGGGGCGCAACTCGCAATTTCATAGTTAGCTAACGAATTGGCGACTTGCTTGTTGGCTTGGCTTCGCTATCGCTCATGACTTGTATTGTAGTCGTAGTCTTGTAGTCGGCCCGTAATGCCTCTGTAGTCTTTCTAATGCTAATGCCTTCTTCATTCATTTTTTTTTAGTTGCGGTAGCTTCCGCGCCAGAAAAAAGGCCTCCTTCCCGGCCCTCCAGTTCGCTTCTGGCGACTAGCTTCTACCGCTAGCGCTTGGACTTGGAAGCAAGCTAAAGCTACCTTGAATCAATCAATGAATGAATGAAAAGGAACCTCCATGCAAGGGGTTCGAGGACCCGTTGGTCAAAGGAAAGGGGAGGTCCTGATTCCGGGACGGAGCCGTATGACGCGAGAGTGTCACGTACGGTTCCTTTGAGAAGGGTGTGATACCACCACCTATCAGGCCCGACGAGCGGTCCACGGAGCTGCATCCCTACTCACCTGGTCCATGCACATCGCTCTCTCCAGGAGGTTGGCCGCCTATCCTAGATCTTCCCATTTCCAAGAAGATCCCGGGCTCGATCTGGTTTAGTATCAAGGTGATTCTGTTTCCGTTCCTATATATATGGGTCCGTGCAGCATTTCCACGATATCGTTATGATCAATCAATGGGACCTGGCCGGAAAGTGTTCTTGCCTCTATCATTAGCTCGGGTAGTCCCCGTTTCTGGTGTTTCAGTCACCTTTCAATGGCTCCCTTAATGTTGTATGTGCCAGGAAGTGTCTTAAGAAGCGGGCTACTCCCTGAAAATGCCCTGCCCATAGGTTCGTTTGTCGTTGGGGCTAACTTTCTTCCTTCTTCTTCTTATCTTGTTATCTTGAATTCCGTGGCTTAAATTTCATTCCACCTTTCCCATGTCTTTCTTGGTTGGACAAACCCAACCGGCGATTTCCGACAAGTCTTTCTTCATTTTTAGAGCAAGAAGCGGAACTACAAGAAAGCTTTATTTCTCTTTCCCATGACGACTCCAACAACAACCTGGGCCGCACTGATTGAAAACCACATAATCCTTACTTTCATTCTCATAGTAATAGTCATACTACTCATAACTTTTCTAATATATACGTATGATAGAAGTTTTAGGACCCACCAGAAAAGCCTAAAACAGGTCCAGGACTTCAACAACAAAATGGGAGATGTATTTTTAAAACAAATTCATGTAGGCAATGATGGCACAACCATCATTTATGATTTACATCATAAAAACATAAATAAAGAAAAGAAAAGGTGCTTTCAGAAGTACAAAGTCCACCTGCCCCGGAAAAAGCGAAATAAGAGAACTATTTGAACTGGAGGAGCTTGCCAGGATGGCTTGGTAAGCAAGCAACCAGTTATGTAGGCGCCAACTCCCAGTTCTTTCTCTTCTTTCTTTTTTTTTGTCATGATCAGAAGGTGCTGGGTCTTTAGCTCCCAGGGGCGCTGGTTCGAGTCCAGCTCGTGACAAGGCCTTTTTGGTCATCCATTCATGAATAGCTCTTCTCTCTTGCTCTTCTATCGGTCCTACTACGGTTCCGCTAACTTCTTCCATTGTTGAATTTCTGCTCTTTCTTATGATTCTGCTCTCGAAGGCGAGAATTTCTGGGACAACACGCTAATTGGCTACTGCCTGGGTAAGAGGCAATGAAAGGGCTTATGCTTCTTCACTCTTCCAGAAAGGCCTAACCTTCGTTGGCTAGTAGTGGAAAGCGCATGTAGGAGCTAGGGGGCGGTAGGTATGCCTGTTAAGTTAGCCAGGTAAAGTAGTTGAGGACAAGTACAGGGTCAACCCAACCCTTCTCCAAAGGATCCTCTATTTGTACTTAACTATGTGTATACGCGTAATCTATAATCGGAGGGCCCGGCTTATTAAGGATAGAACGCATTGGTTGATGCCAACTTCGCTTTCACCATGTTTGGGTTTCAAGGTTTTCTGGATCCGAGCCCGATGGGGAATCTCAGTACGGGAAGTCGCTTTCCGGTAGAGAGGGCTCTTAATCTGAGATATAAATCTAAGAATATGCGACTAGTTCCTTCTTTCTTGGCACAGATACGGATACAACGGTCGGTTCGGTGCTGAACACGAAGTAAACCCTAGCTAGTGATTCTTTTTCTGCTCCTTCTTCTTAGAGGGTTCCTCCGCCCCTCCCTACTGGCTGCTGTTATTATCGTGCTACCAATCCTTTAAGGGAGGCCCCTGCCATGCAAAGGGATTTCTCTCTTTCTGACGAATAAAGGACTCGGTCAAAGCCACTTGGGGAGACGGGGTGACCATAGAAATCGGAGTTTGGAATGACTATGGGCAGGCAATTGTACTATTTTAGGTTTTGAAATGGGGAAGAAAAGAAGCGAAACCTCTATCATGATGCACAGGAGGGAGTAAAGCAAAGAGTGGAGAGTGAATCAACTTGCATTCTTTCTAGAAGAATAGATTTATACGCCCAGTGAAGTAGTAATGGCGCCCCCTATCATTGATGAATGGTGAATCGAAGAAGAAATCGAATATCTGGCCCGATCCAACCTAAAGGAATAGATGGAGTAGATTATGTAGTTCACCGGGCAACCGGAGTCCTTCGTTGCTACAGCAGAGTGATACTCCCTTCGTTATTGGATAGTTGCGGAGGACTACTCCAGCCTTCACTTATTCCACGTTCAACCCGAGAGCAGCTTGAAAGAAAGCTATAAATGAGCCATTTCATTTGAAAGGACTGAAGGAACTCAACCAGAATAGCTTGTAGTGGTCAACCCTTGGGTAGCTAACTATGCTATAGCTAGAGCATTTTGGAAGAGGAACCCTGCGTCTCCGGGTGCGCTGGATGCGGAGACTCAACCCTCATCTATGAATTAGTGGGCGTAAGACTGCTTGTTGTCCGTTCCTTCCACTCCAAGAGTTAAAACATCATCCGTTCATGTTCCTGACTATGTAAAGCGCCTTCTTTCAGTACTCTCCTTTTAGTGTTGAGCAACTTCGGATCCTCCCGATTCAAGGCAAGCTGCCTAAAAAAGGGAAAACTACTTCCCGGCCGGTAGGCGTTTCAGTTATCATTCCCTCTTGTTCGACACGAAGTATGGCCCGCTCTCACATACCGAGTGGACGGCCTGGTTCCTGGTTTCGAACCTAGGACCTATACCGATGCCTTGTCATACCATTTTTATTTTGGAACTGTTGCTCGGAGCTTTGCTCGCAGCAGAGGAGATTGGTAGTTGCTTGGAAGAAAGAAAAGGAAATGGTGCCACCCTGAGCTGCCTGTTGAGCACGTTTAAGGTCTAAAGAAGCAGGCGGTAACAAATGAAAGGATCTATAAGAGAAGAACACTCTTATTATGACTTAAATTGAAAGAACTCAAATGATCAGCTGTAGAACGTCACTGAACGCAGTCTGTATTACCCCTACTTATTTGCGAGAGAAGAGCGCTGGTATTGGAACCGGATCACGTTCCCAGCTAATACCACAAAGAAGTATCCCTTGTTGGAGAAGCTAGCTCTAAAACAGCTGCGATGCGAGCTCCTAGTCGTCAACCGGTGGGAACTACAAAACGCCCATAGACTTGTTCAGGGAAACGCATGGGCTCTCTGCTCGTTTAGGAGAACAATATGAAATGAACACGCCTTACTTGCTTTTCGGGACCCGAAGTTCTGCTCATATGCGGTAGCAGGTCCATAACTGGATCCTGCTCTTTCTCTGAACTAAGGAAATTATCCATTCACCTTCGATCCTTATCTCCTCATCAACTTCAACAATGATTTACTTACCTAAGATTGATGATCCACTCTACTACTCTGTCGGAACTTCCACGAAGGAGTACCATGCTGATGGTTTAGTAGCATTAATAGCTCCCAAACTTGGAATCTTCGAAAAGAATTAACGGCATGTCCGCCAACTTGCTATGACTCCGATGAAAGAGGAAGCGACCTCAATAGAAAAAGACTGGAACAACAATTGGACTCGAGAATAACTTACCCTAGTGGGCTAATAACAAAGTAGTTTATTTTCACACTTCGGGCTACTCCTCCCCTTGACTCCAGGCGGTAGTTTCGAGACTGTGTCGCGCGGGCTGCTTAGTACTTTGGAAATACCCTTTTAGTTGGAACTGGCCAATCCTAGTTTCGCTCAACGCTAAACGAAACTCTTTCTTTTGAATGAAAAGCCCGTGAGCCTAACAGAGGCTAGCTGTACGCCTTCGCAACAAGGAATGCGTTTCTGTCTTCAACGTCCGAACTACGTTTCGCCTCTTTGATCAAGGCTAAGTAGTTTCTAGTTCTAATTTTCGAAAGGGAAATCCGCGCTTTGTTCCAGCTTCTGCTCTCTTCTAGGACCCGTATCCCGACGATGTAGCAACCAGTGAAGGACCATCTTTAGTTGTAACGGCTCTGCCTTCGCCAGGAACATCTTTTGAATTCAATTCATTTGTCTTGTCTTCGGCCCTCTTTCGAGCTGCCTCTCTCTGATCCGAAGAAGAGTTCAATCCACCCGGGAAGGATACGATAAAAAAGAAATAGGAGCAACGAGTGGTTCAGATGTTCCTTGCTCAGATTGCTACTATGAACTGGTCTCGGCACCGAGATTTTAGTACTAGCTAGGTGTTGGGTATGATATATAGTATGCTTTCACCTCATCACTGGTAAGCCCTCGAATAGAAGGTGAGAGAACAATAAAGATGACTTACATTGATTGAATAAAAGCCTTCCAGTTTCTCTGTCGCGGGAGACTCCCGCGGATTTCCTTCCTTGCCACTCTAGCGACTATACGCTCTCCTGCCTTCGCTCATTAAGAGGAGGCGGTAATAAAGACAAGGTCAAGTAAAGTAGGGGTCACATCAACCTTCCAATGAGAGGTTTTCAGTGTCGGTTACCCAAGAAAAGGCTTTCGCTTTTGCTTCTCTCCGCAGTCATGGTCGACTTTTCTTTCTTTTACTCTGTGAATAGACAGGCGAAAGCTTGCTGTTCGACAGTACCTGACACGACTTGTGTGTCCGTGCCAACCGGGATCGTATCAACATCAGTAGCTTACTATAATGAAACTTCAATAGCGGTTGATCCGAGGGAAGCTCTTTCGGATTGTCAAGTACTATTTTATCGAATCCTAGAAGGAGTAGTAACCATTTGGAAGGCTTAGAGCAGTGCCCTGTTACCTTTCTTCTGGTTGGTAAACGCCCACGGATGGATTGGATACAGAGAGTGCTCCATGATATGTATATCGACGTTTTCTTGCTCACTTAAACTATTCATTCAAAGGTTCAACGACATGGGATCTGGCCCTGCAGCTATCGCTAGCGGGGGTAGGAAGGAAGAGAAAGACCACGCTCAAGCCAAACAGTGACCGCAATGAGCTTCGCTCTTGGATGAGAGACGTACTCTCGAGAGACAGACGCCTATGCTAAGAAGGAATGAAGCGAGGAGCAAACTATTGTTATCTAAAAAGAAGAAAAAGATTCCGCGGAAACGTGTCCCGCGCGTTGGCCCGGTAAGGCGAATTGATAGGCGGTATCCTGCCTACTCATAATCTTTCAAAAGATTTTCGCAGTTGTATTCATTTTTTTTTTTAATGTAAGTTTCCCCTCTCGTAGATTAAGTTGTTTTTCCAGATGTTGGCTCAACAGGAACTTCTGGGTCGTCGCACCACGTGCCGTAACCGAAAGCATTCCCTTCACTTGTGGGATCAGTTGATAATGCGCCTTCCTTGCTCGAGAAGGATCGAAAGAGCTTGGATCAGTGAGATAGGGTAGCAAGCCCATAGGTTTATAGGGGCATAGCTGTGGAAGCACAAGCATAGCAACAGTCGAAAGGAATAGAAATGGCAGAGATAGGCGCGGTTGGGTTTAGGAAGTGATGAGTATACCAACCATCGCAGGGGCGATGGGCGCCCTTCGTGAACTCGGGTAGAGCCCCCTATCTGTTTGAAATTTAAAACACTTTAAACTTTAGCCGGCTTAGCTTCTTCTATATCGTATCCAAGACCATATAGTAGGACAACGTGCTAAGTAGGAATGCCTCTTTTATCAGTTTTATTTACTAAGATATTTTGCCGATCTTTCCTGATGAACCCTACCTATCCAGAGGCCCTCCCTTTTCGTATGCTCTGTACCATTTTTCTTACTGTCTGTCCAGCTCCTCGTGCAAGGTTTCACCCTACTAGATACCTCGACTTAGCAATAGTCTTCAAACCAGAGATTCGGGGCATTTCTTATGAGAGCTCTCCTTCGAGTTCATCTCAACCACTTGAATCATAATAAATACGTGATCCGCCGAACTATCAAGAACGTACCGGCCTAGCGGTACATCAGTAAGAGCTACCTAGTGAAGACCCATTGACGGTCGAGCGTCTGTCACCATAAGGGATGGTTTCATAGTTTGTACAAGTAGATGCTTGCGCCACTATGAGTAAAGCCTACCAGTATTCAATAAATGGAAAGGGGAGTAAGAAAAGGGTCGGATATGTAAGCCATGACATCTTCCGATGGCGGGGCTGCCTGCAAGAAACAGTTCAGTTTTGAACAGTCCAAGGACCCGGTTAACGCCCCTAATAGAGTAAAACCACCTATATGTTCTAGTGATCTGTACCTATGACAAAGGCAGTTACCCGGCTGACCACTGAGGGAAATAGGCCCCTGTATCACTACCAGAAAAGAAAGGGTTACCCTTCCCCACTACAAACAGGACTCTGGCTTGCATGAGTAGCGCACTTTGAGAATCGCTGTAACGACATACCTTCTGGTTTACCGGCCCTTTTACGGCCGACTTCTTTATAGAAAATTTTTGGTTGTTCCCCTTTAGCAAAAGCGGCTTCCGTCGTGATTGATGGCTGGATCGTGAACGGGTAGGCAGCCTGCCAATGAATTCTATTGACATTTATTTCTAGTTTGGTTCTTCGCCGGCTCTGATAGCGAAGCTTCTGGTGAGTCCTAATCCTAATGATAGGCAGGGGCTTCTGCGGACCATCTACTGCTGAGTATTGTACTCGCGATCTTCTTAGCCTCATTTTGGGCTTGCCGGTAATAACCCGAGGAGCTGCTCGGAGCTCTGCTCGTAGCATCGAGAGGCCTATTTAACTTCTGGTTCAACCTATCTCCTTGGCTTGGACACCCCTTTCAAGGGCGGCAGGAACTGGCCCATTTGTGGACCGCTCTATTCGCGAAACGGACTAATGTCTCATTCCTCAGCTGAGATCTCATAGCTTTGGGTTGCGAAATAAACGAGACGAAGCGGAAGAATTCTGACTGGCTCAAGCGATTCATTCTGAGTAGCGGCGGGGTGAAGCAGAGCTAGGAGCTAGATATATGGAAGGGTAGTAAAGGCTCGGCCGGGGAAAAGCTGGAGGGGATGACTATCCCCGAGGGTGTGATCCGAACGATGCGGCGGAAGCGCTGCTCTTGAGCGACGATCTTACTTATAAGCTCATCGTGGTAATTATCTTTTACAAAACAACAAGGATCCTGCCTCCTTGTCTAAACTGACTTTGGCTTCGCACGTGTAAATTTCAGTAGATAGGTACGCCGCCTCAAAGAGAGGCGTGGTTCCGGTTGACAGACCCTAAGTGACCTTATCGGTGGTTGAACGCCACTCGCATAGGGAATGATTTCACAAAGCGCGTACTGGCGGATGTTCGCGTTGCTACAGGGAAGTATTTCCGTGCCGGTGACTCCGCCGCCCGTATTACAAGAAAGAGACCCACGAGACTCGGGAAAGCATTAGCATGCTGGTTCTGTTAGAAAAAGAAGAAAGCCCGGTTTCTAAGCTTGGCTGTGCTCGCGATGAGAAAGATAGAATGGAGGAATCTGTTTAGGCTACTACATATGTGTGAGCGGTGTATGGGTGGTATAGAGGAATAGCTTAGAGAAAGAAACTCTTACTTTGCTCATTAAGATCGACCTGGAAGGGGAGTCCAGTTGCTCCCAATTATAGAAGTGAACCCGTTCAAAAGCCTTTGTAGGAAGGTTTTGTTAAGGCATCGGTTAAAGACGGAAATACTTAGATAGGTTGAGATCCCCCTCTGGACGTTCAGCCAGATGGAAAGAAGCACTCCCGGAACCCTCGTATGCATTTCTCGGATTGAGGACTTTGCCCGCACGTGAGATGAGTTAGCAGCCCAAAGGGAGTTGAGCGGCGCTAACAGATCCGCACACAAAGAGAAGTTGCCCAGAAATCCTGGAGGGAATTAGGCCCTATCCCACCCATTATTTCATGGCCTAAGTCGGTGTCCTAGTACGTTATCTTGGGCTATTGTATTTAATCGCATTCTCAAAATTATTTCCTTTTCGGCATGGATCGGCGGAAGCTCGATCAAAGAAAGAGGAATGGCACGATCGAATTGCATGTGTTAAGCATATAGCCCCGACCCAAGAAGAAAGATAGATGCTACGGATTAAACCACCTCCGAAGAGTCTCGCAGTTCCATAGCAGTCGTCTAACTTAGGTAGGCACTCCACAATGCAATCCAATCAGCTAGCCCTTGCTTTCCTCAACTAGGCAAAAAGTACTCCTAGAAATGTGTGCCCCTTATAGATAGAGTAATATAAGTGCTGCTCCCTTATGAATAGATTATGAAACAATTCCTCTAGCTTTGAAATCGGGCTTATCCAATGGCGTCTGTATTGTTGATGTAGTTCTTTCAAGCCATGGACGCCTATTCTAACGGCCTTCGGAAACCGTCTCTTAACATTTGGATGTAATTGAAGAGAAGCCGAGGACTCAGTTTTAGAGAAAAGATAAGTTTCCATTATCCTATCTTTGTTGTTTTGAAGCTTGCTCCGCTGTAGTTTTGAAGTGGATGCGCGTTAGCGCTCCAGGCGAAGAAGCCCTTGTTTGTTGAGTAAGACGTTTTCTCGCTTGTTGCGTAGGCTTTCGAGCCGGAGCTTGCTTGAGGTTCTCTTCTTGGCTTAGTTAGCTCTACCTTTAGGTGTACTCTTTTGTAGCTCTCTCCTTTTGTAGTACTACCGCTATGAAAGGAAGGGAGAAACCAGCCCTACACTGCTAACGCTACTGCACAGAAAGAAAGCAGGGTCCGAAGGAGAAAGAACTAGCTTTATTATGCGAAGATCACACGGCTCGCATAGATTATAGGTATCGTTACGCTCGGGAGTGGACTGAACTTAACAGAACAGAAACACAAAAAAAAGCTTCTTCTATAGCAAGAGCTATACTTCTGTGGATTATTGATTCGCATCCTTGTCAAGACTCTAATATGTGGTTTCAGAGCGAGCTACCAATCTTGCTTTGGTACGGGTAGCAGCGTTCACAGCATACTGGCTCAAGGACCGGGCCAGGCTATAGGTATAGGATAGCTCCACTTTCTCCTAAACAGGCTAAGTGAACGGAATTCACTCACTATATGTTGTAATGAGTTGTCTCGAAGCGGTATACTGCCTCAGGATTAAAAGTCCCGGAAATTTAGATAAGTCCGTCCCTCCCTTAGCTCACGTAAGCTAAGCCAAGCAAATCCCGTAGCTTTCCTTACTTACTTAATGAAAGCGAAGCGGTAAGCTGCTTACTGCGAAGAACGTATATTCTCTCTATCTAAGCGAAGCGGTAAGCTGCTGCTTACTAAGCTGCTTAGCAACAAAAGGTTATGAAATAGCCACCTAATAGAGCTAAGGTGCCAAAGGTATCGACCAGGTTCGAAGACGCTTAGCAGAGCGAAGGTTATGAAATAGCAAGGCTTCGTTTACGAAGGAAGCGATAGCTAGCTCGACCTGCTTGTTGGAGGCAGGGGCGCTGTTGTTATTATCAGGTAGTAGGCAAGCAAGAAGGCAGTTCTTCCTCCTGTACCAACCAAAGCGAAGCACTTCAAGCTAATTCAAGCGAGGAAGGGACTACTATCAGACTGTACGCTCTGTATTCTAGTTGTAAGCTTAAAGCTATAACTGAAAGCACCAAAGCCAGCCAGAAAGGCTGTTCAGATCCAGTAGGCAAGAATGAATGCTAGTTGTGATGATCAAGTCTTCCAGAAAGAAGGGAGTGAGCGATCCAAGCAAGACTGGATGGGAGTAGTGTAGATCAACTATTCAATAAGTAAGCCAGTTTAGAAATAACATAGCCGAAGCCAGGACTGAAAGCAAGGGCGAGTGCGAAAGCATACTACCTACAAAACAAGCAGGGGAGGCGAAAACCTACTTCAAACTCTGAAGCCTGACCTTCGGCTTCTAGCAAGGTGCGAAGCGAACTCACTACGATTACTAAACGCCCTTAGACAGAGACGCACCACGCTCACTCGGTATTCCTGAATCAGGAAGACCTTCGCTCGCCCCTATCTCTAAAGGGGCGTAAGCACTCCACTCGTTCGTAAGCACTGAGCGAGCAAGCAGCAAGCTACGGCGAAAAGCAGCGAGCGGAGCTTGAAGAAGCGAAGCGAGCCAGTAGCCGCCTATTACGTTTTTCAGGCTCCGCGCGCTAGCGCGCGTACTCTTCTGCTATCAATGAAACCGAAAGAAACAAAAAAAACCCAGTGCGTTTCATATAGATCGAGACTTGTAGCTTGATTCTTGACTCATTCCATACTGGGAAGAATTGCAGGAAATCGTTCGATAACACTTCTTCCTATTTCTCCATGATATCCCCTTAAACTTTAAGCAAGACAATTCCCGTGAAACTCTTTCATTTCATTTCATATAAGTTCATTCTTATTCTTACGAAGTAAATAGCATTTCCTATTGATTTGTCCCCTGGACTGGACCTATTTATTCTGATTCTTAATTATCCGTCGCTACGCTGCTCCCAAGGACTAGCAGAATCGAAATAGCGAAATTCTTGGGTCATCTCAATGGGTTCAGAAACCACACGTTTCTCTGGATCATCATAGCGTACTTCCACATATCCACTCAGAGGAAGGTCTTTTCGTAATGGATGACCCTCGAAACCATGATCTGTTGATATACGGCGTAGATCCGGATGATTGATGGAAGAAACACCAAACATATCCCATACTTCTCGCTCCCACCAGCCGGCTGATGGAAATAGACTGACTACCGGAGATATTCGTGTTACTTCGTCTGCACAGGTTTGTACACGAATGCGTGAGTTATACCGAGTACTCAGTAAATTATGGACCACTTCAAATCTTCGTTTTCGAGAGGGATAATCCACTCCGCAAATATCGATCGAAACTTGAACCCTTGTATAGGTATGCAATTTAAGAAAGCACAACAATGGAAATGGGTAGTCCGTATTGGTATCAGATCTATTCCCATGTTCCGATCTTTCCATTTTATGTACCCATTTCTTGGGGAAAGTCTCCCAACTATATTTAAAAATGGATTGGTTATCCATAAAGAGAAATAAAGCTTTCTTGTAGTTCCGCTTCTTGCTCTAAAAATGAAGAAAGACTTGTCGACAGTCCGGTTGGGTTTGTCCAACCAAGAAAAACATGGGATGCACCCTTTCGAACCATCTCTCTCGGAGAAGCGCTCTTTCAGCTACCTTCTCCTCGAGGTATGGTTTGAGTCCTGGTGCGGAACTCAGAAATAAATTCTTTCTTTAGATTATATACGAAATTCTCTCTTTGCCCGTTATACGTGGCCATCAGGGCGAACGGAAAGGCTGTTATCAGAGCCTTGGTGGATAACGGGTCTTCCAACACACCCCTCATTGTCTCTTGGACTCGATCGGGATCTCGAGGACAAAAATCTGCACGCACAGAACGCGCTCTGATGATTCACGGAGTAGGGAACGTCATACAGGCTGCGGTTGGGTCAGTTATGATCAAGATAACTTGTGCTGGACTAGATGATATGCACGAGTTCAAGGTCATCAAAGCTGCTCCTTCGTATCACATCCTGTTAGGAAGACCATGGATCCACCGGTATAGAGGAGTAGGCTCTAGTTACCACCTGTGTTAGAAATACCAAATGAACGGTCTAGAGTACAGGATCGACGGGTGAGGGCAGAGAAGGACAGACGAGACAAGGAAGCAAACAAAGGAGAAAAGAGAGATCAGAATAGAGGCCGTTAAGGTTGAACGAACGGTAGGCCCAATTCTGTATACTTAGCCGGAAGCAGGGCATTCCACCGATTCGACTTAGGGAGAATAGCTTACCCGAGAGTTGTTTAAGAGCTTCTTTCCGTTACTAGTTGACAAGTTTAGTTGTCACTCGGAGAAAGCCCAGTCTGTCAACAAAACAAGCCGTTAGTCAAGAGGTTAGTTACCGTGTTCGGTATCGGCAGAGAAAGTAGAGAAGGACAGTGACACAATAGCTCTAACATAAGCAAGCTGTCAAGAGGGAGCAATGCAGCCTCAAATCAGTCAAACTACAGAATCAGCAACGCCATATAGAGCGATCAGCTTTGTGTTTCAGGGTATATACCCACCTGCAGCCAATCGTACGTTTGCCTCTTGGTAACGTGATCAGTTCCCAAGTCTCGTTCTTCTTTAGAGCCTCCATTTCTTCTATCATAGCTTTCTTCCCTTGTCAACTAGTAACGGGATGATTGAGGGCTTCTTTCAAATTGGAGGGTATCTTATCGCTGAAACGAAAGCTTTAAAGGAAGGAATGATAAATTCTATAACAAATTTGATATCTCGCAATCAGCTTGATCAACCTGGCTATTCAATTTATGAGATTGAGAGTTCCGAGGCTTTGACGCCGAAGCGAAGGTAGAAAGGAATGGAATTATATCGGGTGAACAGAATAGATGTCTCGGATTCCGTGGAGCTTAGGGACCAATATGATGACTGGTTTGTTTGGGTACCCTTTTAGGGCCAATTCCCTCTTCTAAGATCACAACATATTGAAACGACGGCAACGGAAAGGTGTGGAATCCTTTCTTGTCACCTTCGCGAAAACAAGGGCTGAACCCGTAATGTACCAACGAGGGAAAGAAAGCTTCATTTAAAGTATGTACTTCCGGTTTGGAAGATTGAGTCTTTCGATTCATTACAAAATCTCCAAAACAAAAAAAAGGGCAGGAATTCGCTTCAAAGAAAGAAGATTTTCCTCGTTACGAAGCACGAGAATTGGTCAATATATAGACATGCACGGTCAAGGGCTTTGGGCTTTCAGCGCTACTTGTTGGCTAATCCATTAAAGACCAGTGCTGCTCCCGGACCTAAGGCCAGCAACCAGTGATCCATTCTGTTAACCACATGTTCTTTTTCCTCGCGAAAATGCTTCCTGTAAAGCAAACTAAGAGCGGGGAAGGAACTAGGGCGGGCATAAGCTCACCAATTTCTATTCTTTGTTATCTGTACCGAACTTATCTGTTCCAAACGCGAGAGTCATTCTTTCGATTCAGTAGAGCGATAATCCAAATTAGCGGTCCATCCACGCTCATATCCAAAAAGAATTCGTCGGGGCCCGTAGTGCGCTGCAGGAGATTCATAGACCGTAGTGGAAGGGGGCTCACTGACCGGACAGGAAAGAAAGCCTTGATTTCATCTGCCAGTGGCCTCTTAGCTTTGTGGGCGATATCGGATGGTTGGTATCTCACCGCATAAGTGTCAGGGATCTTGTCTACCGTTCGATCGGTCACCTCCCCTAGCGCTAAAGCCGTTGTGCAACAAGCTTAGGATGAGCACCGTTGCGCTAACGCTAGTTTTCATGGTGGATAGGCAAGGCATTTCGGAGCAAAAAAAGATTCTTTCGCTTAAGGACCAAATGCTGCTTCCAAGCTGGTTCATTGAGCAACCGAAGCCAGCGCGCCTATAGATTCCGCATTCCCCCTTCGCTGACCAAGGAGCAACAAGGCCGATCCGTGCACCACACCACATCAAATAAAACTTGGTAATTGGTAAGGTAGAGTCCAAACAAGAAAGGCAGCCCAAACGAAAACAAGAAGAACGAGCTGATGAAGCAAGACCGGCGCAGGTGCACAAACGTATATATACCACGGGATGAATACTGACCGAGGACCTCCTTCGGACCCTTCATTCCATCTGTACCCCACCTTAAAGAGCATTTTCGGGGAGGAGCTCCTTCCTAATGCAATGTTTCCTTCTTTGACTTTTAGCGATGAAAACGGAATGGATCGAGGAACTAAGGACGTTTCCAATACCGACAGCAGCACCCGCTAAAGCAATTGTAGCAGCTCCTGCCCGACACGACAGAAAGAAAAAGAAGGATTAAATCCATAAACAGGTCCCCCTAGCTTAGTATTTGACCACTCGACCAATCGACTAAAAGAAATTGTTTATTTATTCTTCCAGAATAAATTCTTTTAGTCGATTGACTAATTGCTTTTTTGAAAAGGGCGATCGATGAGTTAGTCGTTTCTTCTCCCGCTCCTTGTTCGCAACGATTATTCCCCGCTCAAGAAGAACAGTTTTCGTGATCGAATTACGAAATAGATATACGAACTGTATAGGATCATTCGCTGGAATGGGATAAGTGATTCTTTTATAGGATCCCAATGGGATATTCGAATCCACTGAAGATGCAATAGGTATTTGTGATCGATCCGCTTCAAGTATGACCGAGGACTTTCTATCTGCATCCATAATAACTACACAATCTGGTTGTTGGTTCGACCCGAAATTGATCTTCTTGTTTCTCGACTTGAATGTACTATTTTTTTGCTTACTTTTTTTTTTTATTTTTTTATTGGTCAAAAAACCCCCGATCCTCCATTGAGAATCATTGATACAGCCGATTCTCGTCGCCATTTGTTCTATTATCTTATCGAATAACGAATTGGTATTTACAAAGAAGGAACGGCCTTTTTGACGAATGGGAGATCCTATAAAATGACAAGCGTTTCGTAAACAAATCAGTGTCTTGTCTGAATCGATAATTGCAATTCCATTTCTTGAACCACAGATATAGACTTTGAAATGGTGAGCAGCTACCCGACGGCCTAGATGTGCGTTCGTACTAAGTAATTTTTTAATAACAATAGAATGGATTGTCATCTTTGTTTTCGTTTCTCGAGTGGGCTCCTCCTCCTCCTCCTTCTCCTCCAAGATCGTCGTTGGTCCTTCGTAATATTCGTAGTATAGTGAGCTCTGCTCTTTCCTTTCTCTTTCCCCTTCAGATTTATTCATATTTTTATCCAAAGTTTCGGCCACGGCAAACGAAGAAGTGAAGCTTGCATGTGTTAAGCATATAGCTAGCGTTCGTTCTGAGCCAGGATCAAACTCTTCTTTTGAGTATGATTGGGCCTTGTAGTGGTAGAACCTAGTGAACCGTATCCTATCTTTGCTTCCTTTGTTGTGTTGAATTTCTTCTCTTTCTTATGATATAATTCATGATTCAGATTAGAAGCCCATGATGGTCGATCTCGTGCCGAAGCGTATTCAAAATAAATCACAGTTCTTATGTTCGTCTTCAAAAGAAGCACTAGCTAGTATCTATTAGTAAGCTCTTCCTCTTCTTTCGATGTGAGAGCTGCGTAAACTAAATCCTACAATTATTAAGCTTAAGCCAGGGCAATTGATCACCAAATGATGTACTTTACTTGATTGAGCTGACTTAACCACCTTCCGCCCTTAACTGGGCAACCAGAACAGTATCACCGGCTGGCACAGTAACTGGTACAGCTGAGAAAACGACTGCAACAGCTGTCTCATTAGAAGTCGATCGATCTATTCCCGTTCGCTTCTTCTTTGCCACCTATGGATTTGACGTCATCCCCACCTTACGGCACGAGCTGACGACTGCCATGCACCACCTGTATCCGCGTTCCCGAGGGCACCCCTCTCTTTCAAGAGGATTCGCGACATGTCAAGCCCTGGTAAGGTTCTTCATAGAGGGTCGCTGCTACATTCGAAAAAAGAATAGCGAGAGATCTTTATAAACTAACAAACGGAATAGAATCCGAGACCTACGATTTCAATTGAGTTAAGTCAATTGCCCCCTTACCCGCTCGCCAGTTACACAGTATATCAGACACCCATACACGACTTCTAACATCGCCATTCAATATTTCTAGCACTGAACTCACTTAAGCCGAAAGCTGCTAGAGCAACATCGAGTGAGTACCATTACTGCCTTGCCCAAAGCTACCAAAGAAACTGGAACCCTTGAAAGGGCCCGAAAGCAAGAGAAAGAAGGTTTCGTTTACCACTTGGAACTGGAGTAGCGGAACTAGCACGACGAACAATGCTCGGAATTCTGTCAAGTGAGCCCCTCTCATTCTCTATAAGCCCTATAGTTGCCCTGTATAAGCATTCGTAGCTCAATACCCTTTCACTGCCTTCTCACGCTAATGAAAGCCCTTACAGAACAACTACTGCGAGAGCGTTTTCTTCCCCTATACGAAAGGAGACTCTATTGGGTCAAAGTCACTTTCCAGAAGAGGCAAGGAGTAGTAAGAGGAAGAAAGAAGAGACCAAGTCGTTTACTTCATAAGTAGTTAAGAGTTTATTTAATCGCTTAGCCTTCTCTATGAATCGGGAATGCCCGTCGGTATCAGAGGGGAGCTTCTTATCGGTCGGTGGGGATCCGCAGGGCAGAGCACGAGTGGCGCCTTGGCGACCGGTGCTATCGCCGGGGTGGCTCTCGTGACGCTCCTTCACGGAAGGAGGCTATCGCTACTCCGGGAAAGGCGTAAGGAGGGAGGACCGGCTGTTCTCCGTAGGGGGCTTTTCCGCTCCTTGACCTAGCCACTCAATCTCCTCATGATGCCAATGCCTTTCTTGCTCGTTCGTTATAATAGGACCTGGAAATGCATGGGGGGAAGCGTAGCACTGGCACTAGAGCCATCGTTTGAACTCCATACAGAGAAATCTTTAGTACGCGAAGAGGGTCTAGCGCTTTAGTTTTGTGGAAATACCCGCCTTTAAATATGGATATCAATTACTAACTCAAAGATGCCAATCTGGATTGATTAGTATTCAGTGTACCTTTCGATAAAAGGAACAAGCAACGGATGAGCTACTAAAACAAGAACTCTTTCACTCGGGCTACTTTTCTTATCGGGCAAGTTGCCACCCGTTTGTTCAATACCCGAACTCTAGTAAGTAGCTTAATCTGTCGAGAAGAACCATCCCTACCGGATCGGACATGTAACCACTCTTCTCCGCTTGAGAGGGAAAGACGGCTGCTCTGTGAACAACCCTAGTTGCTGGTCCTGCTCCTGCTGCTGTCTGAACTGCCACCTCTGCTCCAATACATAAGCTCCAGCTGAAGTGTAGCAGCTCCGTCCCATTCATCACTGCTTTCTGTTAAAAAGAAAAGAGCTGCTCCTCCTCTATATATTTTTCCAGTAGTCTAAGTCCCCTCTCTAGTCAGAAATAGCGTAAATTAATCAGGATGGATCGACAGGCTTTCCAAACCAAACCTACTGGTCTCTTCCTCGGACCTAGCATTGCTGCCTGGCCCATCACCTTGATATGATGCACACTCGGTAAGGTCTTACCATCCCCCTTCAATATCCATATTCTGGGAACCTCGGACTCCGGATCGCCAGCTAAGGCCTTCTACCGCAGCGGACCCACAGGCCAATGAAAATCTCTCTGGGCAGGTTCTCTACCGCAGCTACAAGCCTGACTTATTTCGTATATAAGGACCAACGAGGATTCAGGAGGAGAAGGGGAAGAAGCGGGGTAGAGGAATTGGTCAACTCATCAGGCTCATGACCTGAAGACTGCAGGTTCGAATCCTGTCCCCGCCTAATCAGTGGAACATTGTTCACCGGGTACGATATAAGGCTGGTCCCAACCCGTCTACCAATGTCATTTCATGAAGATGGATAGCTGATGCTTGCCCTATCTATATCATACCGGGTGGTTTAGTCTTTTTCTTAACTACTTAAGACTGTATTTAATCGCTTCGCTTCTCTGTTTGAGAATGAATAGCTGCTAACGGCTTGCTTCTCTGGCTGCTAAGGAGCTAACGGCTGCTTTCGGCCTGCTTGCTTTAGTTCCTGAGATTGGTCGGTTTTTTAGTTTTGAGTCAAGCTGGAGGGGTCAGGGGAAGGAGGGACGCAAGGGAACAAGTCTACTGTATCTACTGTTCCAGTCACTCGCTTGCTTACTGTACTCAATTACTAAATGACTAAATGCTATATAAAATATGGTGTGCTAATGGTGATGTGGTTACTAACCAACTTACTAACTAATGTATGCTAATGTAGAAGTAGAAGGGGCTTTCTTTCAGAACCTCTAGCCCCCTATGCGGCACCTGCCTTTACCTTGACGCCTGGGTGAGCACCTGTTCTTGCATATGAGCGCTCGCTAGCATTCCTCTGTGCTATAGTTTCATTCAAGTCGATATTGTACTTTACTTTAAAGAGATCCGTAGGCGAAAGCTAGTCTCCTAAACGAAGCTTTGAGAACTCTAGGATTCCTTGCTTCAGTCTGCTAGGCTGGATTACAGGCTAGCGATTGAAGTGAAAAGAGCTTGATAGATCGTGATTTGTTCTCATTCATTCTACTTCGACCACCCTACAGTAGCTACTTGCCTCACGAGAGATTCCCCGTAAAATAGATTTCCTGCCTTTTCTCTGCTTGAACTATGGCCATAGAATGGAACTGAAGTGGATGGACCCTATCTTCGGTTATCACTTGATCGATCTAATCTCTTCTGTCCTATCTTGTATAACCCGACAGGAACAACCTGACTCAGGGATTTCAGTACAGAAACTACCGGAGTCACATCTAGCTATCAAAGAAGAAGCTTACAGGCATTATCCCAAGAAAAGGTATGCAAGCTGAGGTTCTTTGAGCTAGCGCGAACTAGCTTGAACTCTCCCAACGCTACTCTGCCTTGCCGAGCACTTTCTGCTACCGAACGATGTCGGTTGGCAAGTGTTTCACGTTGGAAGAAGCTCCCCTTCCGCGCTCCGTACAGAATGGTTACTGCGAGAGAGCTAACTGGCGGAAACAGAACGTCCTTGTAGGGTGCCCGACTTGTTGGTCGGTCCCTTGCAAGATTGGTTCTGGAAAAGAAGGATCTCAGGATGCGATAACGCTTGAAGTGATCTCGAACATCATTTACGATGAAAAACCGAACCGAGAAACTGAACTCCTTGTCTCAGGCATGGCATAGAGAAGGGAACGAACTGAGCTATTGCTAACGGCTTGTTGCTGCTCCGGTCTCCGGGTTTGGAATTGTATTGCTTCTTCCGACCCGAGTTAAGAGAGATCAGAAACCAAAGGAAAGGAAATAGACTCACAAACTGAATTGGATAAAGCATAAGCTCTGGAAGCGGATACGCCGATGGTTGGAAGGGAAGGCTAGCACACATCATTTCTCTAAGAATAAGTGAGTTTCACGACGAGTCCAGCTCGTAGTGACCCTGACCATTACTGTCAATTGAGGTTAGGGCGAACTGGGAAAGCCTTCCAAGTCTATAGTCTTATAAACTAGTAAAGCCGCATTCCCTCTTCAGTTATCGTGAAATTGATCTAGGCTCTTCTCTCTGAAGAATACCTCCTCGCTCTTCGTCCATTTCCGTTCGATGGAGAAAGAACTTCTTTTTTCGGGTCTTCGGTCTGGCTTGCTTAGGTCGAGTAAGCAACTGAAGAAATCCATTTCGTATACAGGATTTCAGTATTAGATTCAGTATTAGAAAGGTCTGGGTGATCGCAGTATATTCGGACCTGTAGTTAGCTCCGCTTGGGCAGCACCCCCATTGTGAGGTACCATCAACAGCAAGACCATACAGATGGCATCGCGAATTCCCTACCGAAGTGACTGAACCACCACTTCTTGATCCGTTCTTTCCAGCGGAGGGAAGACTGACTTGATTTGAGGATAAATCCTTTCCTGAGCGTGATGCTATTTGATCGGTGATCATAGGAGCTAGGCTTACTGCGAATGCATTCTTTCTATGAAATCCTCTTGCTATGGCTCACGAAGAGCAAGGGGACAGTCACAGGCTAGCTTAAGAATCACTAACCTCCGACTCCCTAAACTTGGTGGGTGTGCCTGCTTCTTCCGACCTCTATCCAAACAAATCATCGAGGAAGTCAGGTAGGTTCCGGGTAGCACTTCAATGCGAAGCGCACCCTTCACCCATTGGCACGAGCCAAACTAGCTAAGCGCGAGGAAAGCTTCACAGCCCTCTTTCAGCTCGAGCTCACAGACCTCTCTGAGTCAATTCCAAATGGAAGCAAAATCTTTCCCCTTTCGAATGATTCAGTGCTCTCTTCAACCGGCGAGTTTAGCCTTGTCAGTGCTCTCAGAAACCAGATCAATTAGGTCTGGATCGGCTCACTGAACACTTTCCCAATCTAAATGCATTCGAAACGCGAGACACGACACTCACAACACGAGACTCGAATCGAGGATCCCTTCCTTGGGTTACAGAGGGCGTTAGCTCAATTCATAGCCTTCCTTACCTGTCAAGATGAACAATGCGGCTAAGCGTGCAGATTGTTGGTTTGGCGCGAAGTGAGCTTGGCCGCTCTGAGTAGAAGTGCTCTCCTGTAGCCTAGATCTAGCTCAGCTTGAGAGTTTCGTACTGTTAAATACGGATCGTAATAACAAAAACTTTTTCGGAGTCTGGGGGCCGACAGAAGTCAAGGAAAAGTGCCGGCCGGAGGAATGAATAACTCCTCGAGTCCCCAGGTCTCGGGTGAGGTGTGGCTGCTGGAGCGGCTGCCTTCGTTGATTCCCCACGAAGGAATCAGAATCTCGCTACTTCCCCTTACTGTCGGGGAGAAGGATTAAAAACCTTGTGTGAAGGAGTCCTCGTACGTAAGCTTTAGGCAAAAGAGCTTGGTGCTCGTTGTTCACCATTTGCTGTTACACATGGGCGAAAGCTAGCCCTTAGTGCCATGACGGCTAATAGAGAGGTATCAAGGATGACCGGAATGGAATGCCGACTTGGTCTTGGCATAGTGTTCCACTACTTGCTACCAACGTAAGAAGGGGTGAACAGTAGTGTGGCATGAGCCTAGATGACATGAGGACCCATCGATCAGGCGGCTGGCACAAGGAAGCAATCGTATAGTCGCAAGAGGCGAGACTCGTTGAGAGTAGTTCTTGTTGGCAAACCTCAAGGAGATAGGGTGTCAGATGGGTCAAAAGCATCAGTAAGCACCTATGAGGGTCATGCTTGCTTTACTAAAGGGACATGCGGTGTTTCACAGGAGATGTGTAAGCGGGGTGCTACACTAGTGTGATTAGTCGGAGGACCTCGCCCAGAGGGGTGCATGTTGAAGAGCAGACTGAGAGACTTCCCCTCCAAGCGCGAGTGGAGAGCCGCTTAAGTTTGGTTGGGCAAAACGGAGACAGATTTTTTTATGTTGGTAAGTGGATCCATGAGGGAGAAACTACAACAGGGGTGGGTTGTCCAGTACAATGACTTGTGCATTACTACTACGGGGAACTAGTAAGCGTGACGGCGAAGCCCTGTGGTGCAACTGTTATGTAGGGGAGTTGACTGGTGCCAGCGCCATGAAGAGTTGAGTTTTCCAGATTAAACATGAGTGAAAGTAGAGCCGAGATGGGAGAAGAATCAAAGGATGCAAGAGTGCAGTGGGTCTTATTCCATTAAGGATGAGCACGAGAGGCCGCTAGAGTGAGGTTTGCTTGCGAGCCACACCATGAGTGGTGCATCTCATCGAGTTTGAGTGAAACAGTGGTTCCAAACTTCTACCTTATAGTTACTACCTTTGGTAATCGCCCCCTTTTCAATCGGGGTTGACTTTTGAGACAGTTTATCCAGCTTATTACGATGAAGCATCGTGAATTCACATGAACATAGAGTAACCTACTTCGCTTCCATAGAAGATCAAAGACACCATTCTTTCTCCTTGAGTCGATTCCGCGTTGGATGAGTCTAATTCGATGTCGAAATCGAATCAATATGCTTAAGCTTGACCAGTAGTACCTTTTGTTTAATAAATTGGTTTCGCCAAACACGAAACTGAACGAGCTCTTTGTGTGCCCTACGGCTGCATAGGTTCTTTATCTTTCCCCGGATACACTCTCAACTGCCTCTGCTATCCTATCAACAGGTCAGTCAATATCAGTAGTGGAGGAAGAAGAGTAGTCCCCTGGTCATCAGTTAGTAGTTGAATAATCCCAGTAGTGGTCCTCTTGCCTAGCGGAGTCAGCCCTTAATGGGCAATGATAGGCAGACCAAAGATTTCACATCGCAGTCTAAGCGTGCTTGCTTTGCGCACCGGCACAGCATAATGATAAGCAGCTCGGCGCACTAGCCCTATAACGGAGTCAGACCCAACCACACTCTCTTAGTCTAAAGCGGAGCAGGACCGTTGGCCTGATCTGCCTCCCCACCTTTTCCGACCCCACCCAACCGCCCTAGCGTATGTTTCCGAATCAACGGCATCGTAAGCTGCTATAGCTCTTGCCTACTACCCTACCCTGGAAATAAAAAAAAAAGTATATCCTCCTCCAATCCTTTCAAGGAAATGGACTTGGTAATTGGCTTTTGGACTAGTGGGAAAACAGGCTTCCAGGATCCTTCTCCTCTTATGTGTTCTAACTTCCTCCCTCGCCCACTGACCAAGGAGCTAGCAGTATCGCGCGTCATACACCGATGCTTCTACCGCGCCGTGCGCGCTAAACACACACAAAGCTTCACGCAAGACCGCGCGCTGTACGCGAAAGCTTTAGGGCTTACAGCTAAGGTAAACTTTCTCTATTATAATAGATTCATTCTATAAGGTCAACTTGGGCATTTCCTTTCATTATATCGCCCGATAAGGGCCCATGAACTCGAAGTAGCGATAGAACGAAGGAATAAAGCCGTAGAATCGATGTCTTGATGTCCGCCCGATATTGCTTCATTCAACCCCATCCACTACCCATGATGACAGGACCCCCTCGGCCAAGGAACCGCCCCGAAACGAGCGATTCCTATCCCTGGATGTCTACCACCTCTTACAAATCAAAATAGGCTAGCTAAGGAGCTGCCCCGAATCAAGTAGACCGAGTGCTACCCCTGTCCACCGACCCTGGCTCAAACCTTTGCGTACAGCCCTTCCCAGAGCCTAGCTTGACAGAAGAACAAAGAAATGTGTACCTACACGTATATCTATTCCTGCTTGACTTTCTTCAAGATGCCTTAGATCTCTTTCTCGTTCGAGGTGAAGAATATTCATTGCATTGCCTTCCTTAACTAAGTAAAATTCTTCCTCCCCGAGACCTAGGCTCACTCGCTTAAGCCGAATCGCTTTCTATCTTTATGACATCTGCTTTCAATGTCAGCTGGATTGCCTAGTTGATTGTTAGTTCGATTTTCACTAGTTTCAAAGGCTTGATTGCCGCCTAAGAAATTAAGTCACGGTCGGAGAGAGTGACTTGTGTGACGCATCTATATCTGGGGATGATCGGGTAAGTTCGCTCTACACTGTCCCTTAGATTGGGAAGGACATGGGCTCGGCACATTTCGTAGCTATCATCGTCGCGTCCGTCAAATTCAGGCGTTGGTACATTCTACTGGGTTGGGTGGCAGCCTTTCGGTACACGGCCTTGCGAGCCGTACGCCGTTGAGCAGCACCGGAGTGATTCTCCTGAGTTCAAGGCGAACCAGGACCAACTAATCTCATTCTATGTCTCTCTTCCGGTCGGAGGGAAGCACCAATGCCATCCACTCCACCTTCTCTCTCTCCGTCTCTTTCCGTTGTGTCCCCTTGCCAGTAGCTGGCCCACCCGAAAGCAATGAAAGCATCTCTCTTTCCATCATTCGAATCCCTGCCATCTGTCCCAACCTGCATATTCAAGTCTTCCCCGGGGTCCCTCTTCTCAATCTTTTGATTACGCTCTATTAAGACTATTAAGATATAAAGAAGGAATGAACATCCCTAGCCATTGGTACGACTGACAGCCTTACTGAGTTACGCTCCTAGCCCCTAGACTGGGAGGAATGAAGTGGGAATAGAATGCCTTGCCGGCTTGGCTGCAGAAGCCCCCGTAGATAGATAGAAACATCCGGTCGATGCCGAGCCAGAGAGACAGGAATGAACTTCCTAGCCCATCACCGGGAGACGAACTACCTCTTCTAAGACCTTCTTTAGGTAATCGTTGATACCACAGCAAAAGACACCGGTCATTCCCTTTGGGCTGGGGGGTGGAAAGTGGAGGGCAGCTCCCGTTAAGGTTAGATTCCTCCTTTGCGTAATATAGTATATAATAATCTAATAAAGGTTCTCATTCTGCTCAACTTATATATATACGAAATTAGTCACGGATCGGATCGAACAATCTCGCCCAACAGTGCCTTGACGGAGAGCTTAACTAATAGGGCACCTATTTCTAGTAGAGCCGTTCCGAACACAAGCAAAAGTGAGTTCCAAGTAATATAGGTTGCTTATTTTTTAGTTTCTATTGTCTCATCGAGATTGGGTTTTCAGTATACCTGACTGTATCAAAAAGAGAGAATTCATTTCTTATCTTCTTATAAGAGAAGTCATTTCTTTGGTCGATTCTTTGATTGTAAATTATCTAGAAGTAGATTTATATAATCTCACCCACTCGACAAATGCAACAAAGAGGTCCCCGAATTCACTCACGCCCCAAGCACCTGGAAAATAAATAGTAAAAAGAAGTAAGTCATAGGTGCTTGTGATAAAAAATTGGATCATAAGATCCATAATCATTCTTAATGCTCTGTCTTTCATACCCAAAGAGTGTTTCCTAGTCAAGCCCTTGATTTATTTGCCTGTTCCTAAATTTAGGAGCTCTCTCACGTCTTCGTGATACTAACCCAAGACTCTTTCGCGAAGAGAATAAATAAACGAAAGAAAGCATAAACCTGTTCAATAGCTCTTTCCAATATAAAGCGTAACGGCTAGAGAAGGAAGGAGTTCAGTCGTGAAGCTAAGGAGCTCTAGCTTTCTACACTGTGAGCTAGGCCAGCCGTGAAGCGCAACGAGCTGAGCTGATTGCTTCGATATGAGGATAGCGTAACCAAGGACTTCTGGCTTCGAGGTGAGTCTAGTCATTAAGCTAAGGAAGGACTTCAGTCGTGAAGCGTAACGAGCCAGTCTAGTTTGGCTGGCTTGAAGCGGAACCAGCTTTCCCCGGAGAGCGAGTGAAAGGAAGGCGCCTTCGTCTTGGGTGGAAGCGGAAGGAGCAGTAGCTTTCGAGACTAAGAGTGAGTGAAGCTAGACTGAGAGCTAGTGAAGGCGTGACGGTGGCGTGAAGCCTTACGAGATCTAGTGAAGTAAAGCGTGCTATCCGTTGGCTTTCTAGCAGTGCGTGAAATCGCTCTTTGAAGGCCGTTCCGCATGGTATCGCGCGAAGCGCGGGCGAGGAATCCTCCGTATATTTGTCGGATATGTCGGACCCTTGCTCTCAGAAGAATGACAGGACTAGAGTCAAGAACGTGAGTGAAGTGCATAGAATTCAGTGCGGTGACGTGAAGAAAGGGAAGGGACTCTCCCTATCGGCCAATGATAATCAAAGGCACTCAGCTAGAGTGGCAAGCCAACCAACAACCATAAGAGCTTGAAGCACGTTCCGAATCTAAAGAAGCTAGCAGCATAGATAGCTAGACCAAAAGCAGACGCAGCACCCGAATCAATCCGAAGAGGCAAAATCATCCTATGAAAGATACGCTTACTCAAAAGCATTTGAAGCAGCTGAATCTAAAACAACAGAGACTGAAGCACCCAAATCCGAAGATCCGGAGCGGTGGGCAGAGACAGAATCCAATTATTTTCCGAAGAAGGAGGTTGGTCTAGAACCATAATAGGAAGGAATCAATAGGAGCAACCGCTGGCTGGATAAGAAGCAACTGAAAGATACGCTGAAGAGGGGAAGAGTTCCCAAGAGAAGGTTGGCTCGTAAGTAAGCTCATCAAAAGTGCTCCACAAGCGCGCAATCCATAGAAGAGCGAACGAATAAGACGCATTGAGAAAGCAGTGAAGGTCTTTCACTTATGTGAAGCGTCGGCTCGGCCGGGTTCAAAAAGTGTCTCCTATTTATAAAGAGGTTACTGGTCCTGGTCAGAGAGGTTTTTCAACCTATACTGAGAAATGGTGGAAAAAACAAAAAAGCAAAATTCCACCAACTTCTTATGAAGAAGCGGAGTCCGCTGAAACATACGAAGAAGCATTCGAACCAACAGTTCCAGTTTCTCCCGCATCTGAATCTGCATAAAATATAGGGTTTTTGTAAGTCTAGAACAGATACTGAGGTGGATTCCTTTTGGATTGGAATTTCCATATCCAAAGTCTTAAGCAGAAGGGTGGGCTCGGGCAAGGTTTGTTGGATCGGATAGGGAAGCAGAAGAATGAATAGATAGAACCGAAGCCGAATCCGATGAATCATATAAAGCACATGAAGCAGGCAGATGAAGGATAAGAGTAGAAGACAGCTAAAGCTTTCGCTTTTGCAGAGGATAAGGGTTCGAAGGAGTTGATGAGGCGGAATAGGGCAAGAAGCGCCTGACTACAAAGGCAAGAAGCTTTGTTTCCAGCCTACCTAGCAAAGCTAGAGCGGGAGGGTCTGAAAGAGAAGTAAGAGATGGAAGAGAGTCAAAGCACGAGGGAACAAGGCCCCTTACGTGAGAGGGCGCTACGGAATGATTCGAACTGATCTCGAAAAAAATACCCTTAGTAATCCCATGTCATGATATCAGCAACTTGATCTTGAGAAGCAATATGTCACAGGCCCTGATCAAGAAAGAAGGTCAAGCTTAGGAATTTATTTTTTGAATGAAACTTTTTCACTTGTATTGTAAAAGGGAAGGAGTCAATAAGCGCGCAACGAGCTCTTCGCGCCATACTGCTACTGTGCCGCTTTGGCTTTGGCGGAAGGTTGTCCGAAAGGTGCTGCTTTGTTTGTGGTTTCGACCGGAGTTTTTGATCTGAATGATGCTTAAAGCCTCTCATTGGGTTTGTGTTTAGTCACGCACCTCTCTCTTGGTGTCCCGTTGAGTGGTTTGTTTATCTCTGGTTGTCTCCTTGTTGGGAGGTTGGTTTCAAAGCTTTAGTCTTAGGTTGGCTCTCCTTAGGCAAAAGAAAGCAGCTACGGCAAGATTATTTCGCTTCAAACTGTGCCCCACTGCTGTAGTTTACGTGACAGCTGGATCGGTTGGTTCGTGCTTGCTTTGGCGGGCGAACAAAAGCCTTCTTTGAGGTGAGGAGAAATCCTTTTCTGGGCTGGTATCTGATAGAGCTGTTTTAGGCTTGTGTGGTGTCTCTATCGAAGTTCAAGGTGAAGCTTTCCGAGCTTGAAGATTGAGATGGCGAGAAGAGCAATAGAAGAGCTTTTTCTAGCTTTGAAACAAGGGCGGTGAGAGGGGAAGGATAAGAGAGAGGTGAAGTCCAGCTCTTTCGCCAAGAAATGCAACGAGATGCCTTTTCTTTCCACTTCAAAAGGCCTTCCAAGGCTAGTCATTCATCTGATGACAATACGACTAGTCGCTGACCTTCTTTCTTGATCAGGGTCACTTCCTAGGGCAGCTCTGTCGCCGATCGAGCACGCTGCTGAACTTCAGGAGTCATCTTTTCCGTTGAGGCTCAGTCTTGACCACAAATCTAGTGAGGCTCAGTACAACTTATAGCCAATCTCGAACAAGAGTCGACCCTACGGAAGCAGTAATGAACCCTGAGCTCTTCGCTCCGAGTTCAGGAACGAAAGCCAGGCTAAGCCAGCAGCAGCACTACAATCGTCGCCTTCCGGAGCTGGTGGAAAGAGAGCTAACTAAGGAGGCTCAAGCTAACTCGACTGATAAGGAGAGGGAGGAGGCTCAAGCACACGAGCCCTAAGATAATCAATAAGCAGGATCTACGGCGCTCTTTGACTTTACCAATTCCTTCGCTTTAGCCAGTTGAGCTTTTGTTTTACAAATAGGAAGACTTTGCTTCCAAGACAAGAGGCGAGATCAGACACTTCAATTAATGACTAGACGACTACTAAAGTGAATAGTTCATATTAGAGCGAGCCAGCTTCCGAGCTAGCTCCGGAAGTAGGATTGCCAGGGAAGCTATCACAAGCTCAGCTACCCGCGACAGGAACTAAACCACCCACAGGCTGCTTGGCTTACTTAGAGTCTGGGCTAGAGCTCAGAACTCAAAACATGGATGGGGGAATGGAATACTCTAAGGCGGGACTTTCACTCCTAGATTCATAAGTCAGAATGTTTGAATCCGCTGATCAGGAAGAGAGAAAGGAAGAGGGCTTTAAAGACGACTGAAGAAATACGTGACCTACTAAACAGCGAGCGGAGGACAGAAATGACAAGCTCAAGCAGGTGAGACAGGCCCTAATCCATAAGCGGGAGAGTAAGTTCAAGATAGGATCGGAAGTTCTATTATGCGAGTAGGGATCGGTTGGGCTTTGTTAGTCTAGCCTCCGGTCAAGGATCGGTTTGAAGATGCGAGACTGGAAGGGAGAAATAAGCGGTTAAGTTAAGTCGGAGAGGAATCGCAGGAGATTCGTGAGTAGGTAAATTCACTAATTTAGGAGATTCAAGAGAAGATGAAGGAAATGGGATCGCCAGCTAAAGCTGTAGATCCCGAGCTCGGTAAGCCAGCCCACCCCAAGATGAATGAGTGCTCCTCTCCTATCCCGACTTACTACCCTAGGTTGAGAGTTTGTAACCAGAGGAGGGTTCTACTTGTTGATTTTCCCATTAGTGGAAATCCAGTTTTAGATCTTTTTACGGGCTAAGATGGCCTTTGCTTTCAAGTTATCAAAGCCGGGAACTCTAAGTGGCTCACTTAACGTGTTTGAAGTGAAGAAATCCAGTGCGATAGATGTCATTTCTAGTGAACCTAGGAAAGCGCTCATTCACCAGAATTAGGTTGGAGCAGCGGTAGGGCAAACCCAGTCTCACTCCAGCCTATGGTCTACTCAAAGGTTGAAGAGAATAGGTCAGATGGGTGATATCAGACCCTACTATATCCGTCCCGTAAAGATAGAGAATAAAGGTGAATAAAGAGTTCTCATCCTGTCAAGTTTAAATAAAGAATCTAAATAGAAGGTGAACTAAAGAGTGTAATCTGGGTTACAAGGTATAGGTACAAATAAGCTTCGTTGGAAAGTAAAGATTCGACTCCAAGACTTGTATCAACGGGCAACAGCAATAACTAAGGTCCCCAATGAATGAGGCGTGTTCAAATCCTTTCAGAAAAGAAGTAGCTCTACTCCTGAGGGAATGGAGCGACTGAAACCCATTCAGAGGCTGACTATTGAGGACACTAGCAATAGGGCCCATTATGACTTCTTCTTAGTCACGGGACATCGATATCTCGGGTTAGTCACGCGCATACCTTTTCTTGCTGACATATCAAAGAAAGAGAAAGAAATCAGATCAAAAATCATAAAGAAAACAGATCGGGAAAAAAGAACGGGGCAAAACACCCTGAACGAACAGAACGCCATGATCACGGTAGTTTGGCAATTATGTAAGCATGAGGTCGAGAGCCCCTAAAACATTACTATCCGGTTGGCAAAAGAAAGAGGCCAGTCGATCTAGGCAAGGGCTCCATCGATCGAACGGTGGATGGCATCGCCTCTGCAGACGATCATCGTACCCAGCGTAAGGAGACTGATTAGCCGAATCAGTTCCTCGTTACAATGCCGTCGGGCCGTACAAAAAGCGGAAGCTGGCGTCAAGCCTCTGCGATGACTTCCCCTGACAAGGGCTTGCTGCACCCTGGGCTCGATACGGTGCCTCCTTTGAGACCTTTTCTTCTTCTTTTGAAGATGAACCGGCGAGGGAGGGGGAAACAAGACCCTAGTGACAGTCGTCCCGTGCTATTCTACTTAGTTGTCGAACTGTGTCTAAGTACGTATGTTTTCTTGCGTCTAGTGCCATCTTTCTCGATTTCTCATTTTGAATACGGGCTCGGTTACGCTTTATATAGATGTATATCAAAACAGCCATTCATTCTAATGCGCCTTGCGAGGTAACGAGCATTTTATATGATTGGAGCATTCCTAAGGAATTAGGTCTAATGCGCCTCACGAGGTAACGAGTCAAATATTGGGGGAACGATGGGCGTAGTCGAGTAGCGCTGGACGGACGTCGGTAAACTAAACGGTTCCATGGTCGCCACTCCTCATATTGGCTGCCGTGACAAAAGCTAGCTCAGTCGAAGCAACGTATATTAGCGTCGATCCTCTTCCGCGATACGCCTTCGCTCTGAGTCAGATCATGGACTAGCGCTTTCTAGCTTCCAATTGTCAGCATCTCCTCTATCCGGATCCAGGCACCTCCTAGGTAGGCCATTTGGAGAAAGAAAGGGAATAGGTAGCTTCCTCTCCTCTCAAGGCAGTTGGGTATGCAGGCGATGCTGTTGAGAAGGGAATGGATCCACGGGTAAGGGTATACTTCAATTCTTTCCAAGCTAGCCAGCCCCACCGACCAGAGCGGCGGAGGGAGTCTAATCTTCTCAAGCACAGCTAGAGAAAAAAAGAGTAGTTAAAGCCGCCCTATTTGAAAGCTTTTCACGGCGTTAAGAAAATAAATCAATTTCATGCTAGATATGTGCCCCCTTACTGTTAGGGGCTTATCCCGCCGAGCAAGCATCCCAATTGGATAAACAAACTATATTAACAAGCAATTTCATCCCTTTCAAAGATATGGCTGCTGCAAGCAAGATCGCTACGTAGCTACAGCTAGGAACCAAGCAAGCCCTAACACTGGTGAAGCAGGCAATGCTAAGTCCTCTTGTCCATCTCTGTCAAGCAGAAGCTAAGCAGCCGGTGCCAAACAAAGTCAAGGTCTTTTAACCACCTTTTTCATCTTGGCAGTCGGCATCAAGTCCAGATTGAAATCCAGATAAGCTTCCACGACGAGTAGACATATGTCAGAAGTAGCGGCTGCAAGTCAAGTTTTTTATGATGGGAAAAAGAAGAGAGAGTGGGAGTGTGATTCCGTCCTACTGAACCGGAATGGATAGCGGAACTCGCCTGGTGGGTTACGACTGAATCAACCTCTACTGGCTCCCCGGAGGGATGGTTTGCTCACCTACCAATCAAATTCCTTCCCTCCATCAGTCCCACCCACATAGTAGTTCGGAATTATAAGTAGGAGGCCTCCTACGTCAAGTATGGTTGTTTTCTTGAAGGAAGCCAGGGCCTGTAAAAGTAACTGCGGATTAGCTGACTTTAGTTACTTTTAAAACAGGAAAGACATACTTCACGTATCGAGGGAGAACTGAAGCTGCTCTTCCGGTTCATCATCTCTTAAGCAACTCCTTTAGCTCCTACTGTTTTCCCAAAAAACTGTTCGGAAAAGAGTGCTTTTAGTACTGACAGAAGAGGTAAGGACCAATGCTAATGTGGGGCCTGACCGAGTAAGCACCCCTTTTCGCCAGGGGATGAAGTCTGGTTTGATAGAACCAGGGGCTGCGCGTAACTCTTTAGTGGTCTCGGGGACTCGAGGGGGTTCTTCCACCGCCCGCATCTTTGTTTGAATCACTGAAATAGTCTAATCGGGCAGGACTGGAATTCTGAAAAGATGGAATGTCCCTATTCTAGTACAGGTTCTTGATCGGTATAAAGAGCTTCACTTTGAGTTGGTTTGACCAGCGCCTTGACAAGGCTCTTGCACCCAGGCCGGTGCAGAAGAAAGAGGAGAAAGTAAAGAAAGGTCTGCGCATGACTAAGGCTGAACGGTAGAGCGGCAATGAAAGGCTGAAAGATGGGCAGCTAACTCCAACTATTCTTAAATCTCTCGACCCCCAGTCCATTCAATGCGACTATCGACTGATTGAATCGTGAATAATCAATGGGCTCAGCTAGCTATCGCGTGAAGGAAAGGGCATTCAGTTCGGGAAAGTGGGATCGTCGGAAATTAACTTGAATTCGGGCCAACTATTCTTAAATCTCTCGCCTTTGATTGAGCTATCCGACTTAAGCTCTCACACCGGCCTACTACTCTTACTGAGTTGACTCGCTTACCGTAGTTCGAGAAGGAAACTACTAGTAACATTTATTAATACACTTCAAGATCGGTTTAAGTTCCAGTTCCTGCTGCTAACGGGGAACGGCACTCCGGCACCTACATAAGGGGTTCTCCTTCCCTCCAACAAGACTAGTTGCGACTGACAGCAGCTTCCTGTATTCCAGATTGAGTGGGATCGCTACTAGACCATCCCTTTTACAGAAGCCACTGACTAGCTATCAAAGGAAGTAACAAGCCAACCACATCAAAACAACTCTGCTCCACCAATGCATTGAGAAGGACTCAGTCAAAACAGCAAGATGGAAGATCTTGCTTACAGATGAGAGGCTAAAGAAAGGTCTTCTTAAGAGCTGAGGAGTTTGGCATCTAAGTTCATTGAAAGATGGTTCGAAGGCCACAAGCATAGCAGTAGAAGAGGGGTACCTCAGAGAAATGGGAAACTCAACACCATCAGTAACACGGCGATAGGCCCTAAGAGAACTAACTGGGAATAGGCCTAAACATCCAGGATGCTATCAAAGAGACCGAACCTTACGAATAAATAAGAAGGTGCTCCAATAGCAAGCATTGGCTCCTAGCCCCAACATCAATTGATTGAAAGGAAGTGGAAGCAACTTGATAATGGCTAGAAAGAATGCGCTTTCGAGCCTTGCCTTCCTACCGCTCTTGACAACCTAAGAGGGGGCTCCTCAATCACAGATGTAGGAGAGGAATACCGCTCATTCAATGAGAGAATGGCGATGAGAGAATAGACTCATTATGATTGAAAAAGTGGCGATACGCCACATCATCAAATGAGTAGAATCGACTAATTACGAAACAAATACTATTGAGTAGTGTAGATTCATCGAAGAAAGCAAATCAAGGACTGAACAAGTTAGGGATGAGCGAACAAGCAAGGGATGAGCGCGCTAGCGCTACCAGCCCCAGTTCGTGTTAATTGCGTTAGCCTTTACATATATAGGGCGTTTTCTTGCTGCATACGTTTTCTTGCTAGGAGAAGAAGATGAGATTAAGAATCTCAAATAGAGTCTAAAAGTCATTCTGTTGAATATCAGAGGGGGAAGAATAGAAAGACTAAGTTTACCTGGTCGATCATAGAGTAAGATTCTGAACGAAGTTAGCCCTTTTAATCAATAAATGCTACGATGGTTTCAAACTAAACAGAGGAGGATTGGAAGAGGCTACGAAGTAGATATGCTCAACAGGCGTAGTTAAGTAATGTCAAAACAACGAGAACAATAGCCCTCCCAAGTCATTATCATGAATCACCCTAGCCAGATTGGAAATGGTTAACCCGGTTAACGCTTTGACACTCATAGTTGACCGCCTATTGCGAGTATTAACCTCAATTTGCACTAAGCGAGTATTGTATTAACTCCATGCCTTCTTCTATGAACTATTCAAAAGGACAGAAAACAGGGTCACTTGTCTCAGTCTCTGTCTCATCTCTGGTTCCTAACCTACCATTCTTTTCAGAACTGCCTGCTTCTTCGGCCAACCGCAAAGATAGATTCGTTTAAGTTTCACACACAAGGATCGACTCATTTCTCGCGGACCGATCATGGCTACTAATCATATCTAACCTTCTGCAGTCTCACCCGCTCGGCACTCCCGACTAGGGATTGCCATCACTCACTTAACGATCAAAGCTAGCTCTTTCTAAAGAACTGACTAGTCGGACGACTGAACCACCTTCGCTTTGCCGAGGGTATCCTTCTTTCTTTTTCGAAAGGTAATAGGGAGATGGGCTAGAAGCTCCCCCTTTCGTTGAAAGGAGGGTACAGACTTATCCGTATAACTACAGGAAGTCAAAGTGAAAGTAGTTGGAATGCGACCACCAAATGTATGAACCCTATTAAAACGGGAATGAGCTGCCTCTTGCTAGGCTTTGGTGGATCCATAACAGGAAGCAAGTCGTGAGGGAATAGCTAGTAGTTACCATTAACAGGAGAGAGTTGCCAGTTCAGTTACAGGTATTTAGCTGCAAGGACAGGTATTGAGTTAAGTGTTTAGCTTAAAGACCGAAACCTCCTAACAGAATTAGCAACATACTTCATCCGGAGAGGTTAGCAAGACCGTTTACTGACCGAACTATAACTGTTAGTTTAGTGACTGGTTTAGCTGCAAGCCAAGACAGAGACAGGAGTTTATTCACCTTCACCACTGACCGATTAGGAAGAAATGCTTCTCCTCCAACAACTGTTTACCCAAAGCTAGACTTGCAGTGAGTCGAGTCTTCCGATCACCTGAGAGTGCCTTCACTCCCATAACTCGACTAGGGGATATAGATACCAGTCTAGTCTAATCAGTCTAGTCTTAGCAGCTAGGCAGCCAGTCACTATACCCATAAGAGTCACTATAGCCATAAGCCGGGTTCTCAAACCATGAACAGCTACAAGGAGAGAGAGAAGCCCTTATTCAATGCTTCATTCATAGGAGACCACGCAGAGCAGGTGTAGCGTTCGTAGCAACCGAACCATACTACTTGACTATGTCATTAGTTGAGGAAAGTAAGTCACCCACCAAGTTAATCGATAATTTCTATGCTTGGTTCTAAGATCAAAACCTTGACAAGGGGAAAGAGCCTTAACCATATAACTAAGAAAGAGACCCACAGTCTCGTAGCGACCGTTAAGCTCGTAGCAAGAAATACGGAGCCATTGCAGATGATTTAGATAGAGGGCGCAGGAAGGTGTAGGCAGAAGCTTTCTGAGTCGGGGAGTTAGAGAGATTGAATGACCTGGCAGGCAGCAGGGAATAGTGGATTCCACTTTATCGGCGATGGCATATAGAACTAATATACTACGGCTCAAAACGGGATATGCAAGCACGGGATTCCCTACTTCCGGATAGAGAGGAAGCGCTAAGGTCCATCCCCAACATGGATTTCTGTTCCGCCGACTGAGACCACTTCCAAGTAAGAGCGCAAGCCGACCATACCATCTTTGCTGCGGAGGAACCTACATGTGAAAAAAGAACCGATCATACGAAGAAAGCCTTCCCAAGGCTTGCTGCCTATGCCAGATGCTCCTTTCTTTGGAACTACTAGTTAGTCTTGCCTATGAAAATAGAATAGTCAAATAAAACTAAAACGAAACCGTTGTTAATGCTTGTAGCTTGCGTGTATGAGAGAAATGCCTCAGGCATTTATTTCTTATGCGGTAAAGACAGAGTCACTGAAGGTATCTGAGGAAGGGAGAGCGACCGAGTCAGTAACCAGTCCGAACAGGCTATCTTAAAAAAACATATCTGTCTAGTCGTCCCAAAAAGCGGTAGCGAAGGGGCTGGTAAGACGAGCGAGAGCGGTAACTACTGTGAGTGATTCAAGGCGTGCCGGTTAGACCAAACGGTTAATTTAAGTCGCCACCACAAGTCGTCAAACTAATAGAGACCCGGTTCCATCAACCTAATCCAGAGATGGAACGTAGAGCAACCCAATCAAAGATAGCCGGTGAGACCTACTCCTACTCTCCGGCTTGTTTGGGGAGAGAAGCACTAGCTGATCTCCCGGCAGAAACGGACAGGCATGAATGAGACATCTACATTTTGTTTGCTTGACTAAGAAGGGGGCTTACAGAGGCATTCAACTTGACGGGGAGGGACTGAAAAGGCTAAAGCTAAAGCAGCTGGAGATGGATGGAGCGATCAACCACTAGAAGGTTATTCTCGGCTAGGGGAATTCGATCCATTTAGAAACAGAGTGCGGGTAGCTATGATTGAAATCAATCGATAAGATAAATTATATTAGTAATAGAAGAAGTAAGCATCCAGTAGGCTATTCCTTAGTAGACCTATCAGTAGACAGAGTCAGTAGCTAGAGAAGGAGAAAGGAGAGTGAAATCTAGGTGGTGCATCATAGTGGTTAGAGTCGTCTTGGCTGGCGTAGGGCATGGATCAAATCCAGAGACTTCCGTGCTCAGTCAAGCTGCGGTAGCAGGAAGATGGGGGAGCTAGGCCCTATAGATAGAAGGAAGGAGACCAACTTAAGGCTACAGTCCACCTAGCCGTCCAGGCCCCCATGTCTACCCTGAAGGAAAGGTGAAAAGAAGCGCCCTCTGCGAGCCGATGGACTGGCAATCCTATATCCTATGCAAAGTAGACCAAATGCAATGACTAGACCAAAGCCGGTAGAGAGTAGAAGGGAGACAGGGGAGATGAGCACTAGTAGAGGAGGCCTAACCCAACCTAGAGAGAGACGTTATTCAAGAGAAGAAGGAGAGCAATGCTTCACAGAAGGTTGAGACTGAGCTATCCTTTGCGTAGACATAGCGTCAGTAGCTAATCAGTTGAGAAATCCAATAGGATCAGAGAAAGAAGCTGTTCTAGTGAAGCTAGTCCAGTCTTGCTGCGTGAAGATAAGAGAGAGAAAGCCTAGGCTCGTGGAAAGGCTGAGAGGACTGGGCGGCCTATAAGTGGAAGCTAAGGTGATGGTTCGCCAGGAGGAGATCGATTGAGCCCGAGAGGGAAGAAGGCCTACCCCGCCACGAACTGAGCCCTTGTAGCAGCACTACGCTCTAACTAGAAGAGGGAAAGAGGAGAGGACGCAACCGAAGGCGAGTCTGTCTCCTATAGAGATGCGGTAATGGACTAAGGCACAGATGCTTCAACCAATCTAGACTAGCCCAAACCAATTTACATCTTCGTCTGAGTTGCATACTTTCTCCGAAACAACTACTGCATGTGCTTAGCTTAGGACTGCAAATGCCTAGTAGGAAGAAAAAATGACACGCGCTGGAATGGCACACTTCACTGGATAGAGAAAGAAGAAGAGAAGAGGCGGGGGTGCTCAATCTGAATGAACGAAGGTTGCACAACTACCAAATAGAGATGATTTGTTTTTAAATCCATTTAGGGAGATAAATCCCGATCGGGGGAAGAATACTTAGTTATACAGGTTGCAGGAATAGGAGCGCCTCCAGAAGCTTGTTCACTCCTGATCATTCCCGCGTCTGGTGGCTCAGCAAGAAAGACCTCTTTGTCTGGGAAGTCAGCGGCGGTATCCACCTCCCTTTCTCCCGGTGGGGCAGCGTAGCTCTACTACTACCCAACTATCCAACGCGTCTCCAATCAGCCTTGCTTCGCCCTCGTGTCCGTAAGACCATGACGACCCACTTTTGTGCTTAATTTCCTATCTACATCAGGGTCGGAAGCTCCTCCTCCTCAAAGGTCTCGTAAGGATTCCTATAAGTAAGTATATCAAGAGGAGGTGCAAAACCCCCGCCCACAAAAGCCACTAAGCCATTGTTTTTTTGTATTTCACTACCCGTTTAGGGGCTAAGTGGGGGTATTCAGTTCTTTACCAACAGCAGGAGCTGCCTTACCTTCTCGTTGAGCTGACGGCCCGGCGGATCCGTTTCAAAGCGAAAGAAAGGAATGGGAGGAACGATGGGGTGGGTTGAGAATGACGTGGAGGTTGAAAAAGAGGCTATTCGTGATTAGGTTGTTGTGCCTATCCTATCCTATCTATAACTACTAGGCGCCTACTATCTATTCTATATGAGTATAGGCGTGTGTCCACTGACTCCGTCGTATCAAAGTAAGCTACTTCCTTTGGCGGATCAACGCGAGAAGGTTCATTATTTGGTTTGTTCCCAAAGTAGGGGTCTGTTAGTTAGTAGCAAGAAAATTCCTGTCAGGGAGATCCTTCCGATTCTTAATCGCTTGACGGAGATCAGCCCCACCTGGGATAGAAATCGCGGGCATACGTTCTTAGTTTCTTTTGTCATTCTCCGGCCGTTGCGCTTCTTCGCGCCTATCATTCACTGTCAACTCATTCAGATCTGTATTGTAGGGAGGCTACGCGCCTTATCGAAAGAATGACATCTTATCGCTTTCCATATGTTCCTCGGCGGGTTAGTTTTCAAAGAGAAGCACCCTTTGACACAACACAGGAATGGGGTCCATTTAGATACTACTCTTCTGTGCAGTGATGCCCTATCTCGTTAGCTTCACGGCTAGGAACGCAGAGAACGTTCGTGTGTTGGTCCTAGCCAGTCAGCTGCATGTCTCAATGCACTCACTACAAGTGATATAGGAGCATTCCTTAACTATATTGTTCCTGGGTCAGAGAAAGGAAAAGAAGAAGTTAGGTGCTTCGCCTGCAGATGTTCAATATGAATAAAAGATTTTCGAAATTTATGAAAAGGCGAAAGCCGCTGCGGGGGAAGATGACAATACTTATAGCCTAGTGTCGGTCCCCCCCCTCAGGTGGGTAAGATAGGGCCATTGTCTCTCCAGCTTTCGCCTCTAGTCCTCAGCTTCGTCAAAGAGGGCCGGCCCTCGGCTCAGCAAGTCAGAGAGTTGGGCCTATAATTTATTAGAATAAGTAGGCCCCGGTGATCGGAAGATTAAATAGTAGGTAGTTCTACCCTCTTTTGTCAGCTTCGATGGCCCCATCCACTAAGGGATTCGAGTCAGAAAGTCTTTGGTTCCTAGAAGTGGGAACCTCTGCCGGGTAACCTGGTAACTCAAGAAAGCAAGGAACGCCTATGCCGCGACCCGTTAGCTTCGTTCCACTCATTAGACCAGTGCTCCCCTCAAAACAATCGTGCTTGCGCCGTTTCTCGTATCAATAACCTTAGCTAGCGACCTGTGGGTGCGTATGGGCAACAAGTCAAGGTTAGGAATTCATATCTAGTCGAAATGAAAGCATATGAACAAAGACTATCACAAGAAATGCAGCGAGAATAGATAGACATGTCATCGCGTAGAGGAGAAGTTTCCACCGGGATCTTTGGAATAGCTTTTTCGTCCTCAAATCTTATCTTCAATCGATCTCTTCCTTTTGTTGGGGACCCCGGTCCACCAGTATTGGTAGCGGGAACGGGGAGGACCGGAAAAGTCTAACCCTTTTCCTGGAGTGCCACGCCATATCCTTCTTTGATCTATTGGAATACTGTACACGTATTAATAAATATTTTGTTGATCGTCTTACGCATTTCCTGGGTGGGCGTTCTCAACAGACTTTGCAAGTCCTTCTTTTTGCCTGTAAGTGTGAGCGCGGGGGTGCTGTTTAGCCTGTTCGGTCGGGAGTTGGCCGAGACCTAGACGCACATCATGTGTGGTCCCGGTTTCCGGTCCCCCGATCCACTTGTTGCCTGCTTGCTTTCGCACCTCGCTTACGCATCTACTTAGTTAGCATCCCAAATCAGCGTACCCTGCTTCCTTTAACAGGCCAGTACACAAGCGACTAAAGCTAGTAAGCTAGTATACATGCATTAGCCCGATTGCTTTAACAGAGGCTTTACCTCCAGGTTCCCATCTGTCCTGTCCAAAACTACGGAACTTCTCTGAAAAGTAGATCAGAACGTGAACTCTGAGAATTGGGGTGTACAAGTAAACCACCTAGACCTGATATAGATGAGAAGGCCATGACCGCTAAACTAAAGGAGTCCTTTACCAAGTAAGCTACGCAACCGTCTTTACCCGCCTCAACCAATCTTAGCTCGGACATGCCAGTAGTTGGTGTTTCCTACCCCCTCTCGGTTTATAGGAAATCTGGTTTTATACTAGTTGGTAAGAAAGAAATAATTCCTAAAACAATATATACTTTCTTATTCTTTTTTAATCAAATATGAAGATCAAGACGATCCTAAACATAAATAACTATTAAAGCTCTAGAAAAAGGAATTGCGGTGAATCGTCTTATTTACGTCCCGTCGGGGATCATATGAGACCTCGGCGAATCGTCTTTCTTCTCACAAAGGAAGCATTTGGACGGTAGTGAACGGCCGATCTGATTGGCCAACCAAAACCTTCTTTTTTTACTTTCTTCCCGCTACGGTCTTTTAATGAAATCCACTACTAATGACCAATAGCGTATCCTATCGGCCTCAACTAAGGCGATAGCGACCCATACGCAGCTCAATACCTTTCTTCCCGTACGGTCTTTCATTTCAATCTAGGGGCAAGAGCTGTTACGCTATTGCTTGATTGACTTAATTCCAGGTGTTTGCTTGCTTTCAACAAAGGCAAAAGCGGTTATTTCCCTCTGCTTAATCGAGTCGTCTTGTATAAGCTAAGCGAAATTGTTGGCTTAAGTCTCGGGACCTAGAAGCGAAATTGCTTTCCTTTAGTACTGCTATAGGACTTCCTTCTCGACTGACTTCCTCTATTAGATAGGATAGGGAAGGAACAACCGATTCCCTGAAACAAGATGTTATTTACTAAGATCGGTTGCTACCCCGAAAAGTGCTATTTACCCCTTATAGTCGTATGGGGTGGGCCATTAGTCGACCAATAACAACCTATTATGTGTCCAAAAGAACTTCTAACTATTGAACGAAATCTGCTGCTACTAGAAGAGCGATGCCCTGGGACCAGGCTCGAGGGAAGGATCGGCTTCCTTTGGGGAAGCGTTCACCTCAGGAATGGATTCTCTTCCGGCAAGGAGACTTTATCCGGTTCAACTCTCCCTTGAGAGTCTAAAGAAGTCGCACAATGTCATCCTTAGAAAAGTGAGAGTCATCCTCTCACCAGTCAGCGACCCTTTTTAGCGGTCTTCGATTTACAGATTCGGTTTAGTGAGAATAGCTCTAGTTTGAGAGCTTAAGCTATGAGTTGAAAAGTGAAGTATGGGCGGGGTGGTCAGTTAAAGCAGCTTTAGTGCCTCCTTTAGAAGGAGGGTCTCGGGGATGAAACAAAGGATGATCCAGTAAAGAAATTAAGAAAGCCTCCTTGCTCTTCCTTTTGATTCTCTAACCTGGCCGATCAACCATAGAAGACTAAGGAGGGTGTAAATGATCCACTCATTCCAGCAATTGGAACGGTGGGGAATGCATGCTTTCCAGCGAGCAGAGATAGAAGATGAAGGTAGGAACCACTTCTCGTTTTTAGAGTCGGGTAGGTCGTCGGGCATACCGATCCGTTCATCGGATAGGCGGTAGAGAGAGGCAGGCATAAGAGGTAGGGCACACTCACTCAATTGAGGTGGGGAAGGGTAGTCGTTGATCGCCTATCATTGAGCCCGAGAGGGAAGGTTGATTCACCCGGGATAGGTGGGACCGTTCGGATAGGCAGACTATTCAACAACTAAGTGCCTGCAGCATCTCTTCCTGTTCCATAACCAGTTGCAGATTCATACCGATATCCGGATCCATGCCACGCAGCTCACCCGGCTTCCTTCAGCCTTCCTTTGCACGCGAGACGTTTTAACGAAAAACCATCATTAGACGCTATTGTGATATAATTAGAACATCTGTTCTCCACTTTGAAAGCAGGAACTCGCCTTAACATATCACCCAAGTTGGATACTTAACACATCGAGTTAGACCACCCCTTCAACTCGTTCTATTTATCGTAAGAAGAAGATAACTGCGACTATAATTCTGCTGGGAAAGGACCTGTAAGCCTTTCTTCTCTATGTCTTTCAAGGCCTCAAGGCGAGTGAATCCGATCCATCTGCATCTCTATCAGTTGAATCCCCCGAACCGGGAATGGAAGCATCAGCATCCCTTCCTCAACCTCTTATCGAGAGCCGGTCGTGTATATCCAGTCTCTTCATCCGATCAAGTGGAAGCACTCAAGGCTCTCCTCTTGTCCATCTATTCCATCCGAAGGGGCAGCAGTAATGCACTTCATTGATTCCTCCTACTCCCCACCTATCCGCGAGCCTCGAACCAATGTGGGCCTTAATTTAATAAAGGCTACGAACCGACTGACTGATTAAACGCAAGGAAATGCCTTCGAGGCCAACCTCGATAGAAGCACCAACCAGAGAAGCTGCAGAGAATGGAAGTCCCTCTGTTCAACCAGTAAGCTGCCAAGATGGCGAATCCAAGTCAAGTTTCCCATATCCAGATCCCGCCCTCTCGGCAGAAGCAGGAGAATCTTTGCAAGTTGTTCCATCCTTAGAATGATCTGTGGCAGCATCACCAGACCCAGGCTCTGAACCAAGGCCCTTGACACCAGACCTGGAATATTTTAAAAAACGAAAACTCTAGAAGAAGGAATTCTTAAACCTCCTGCTGTAGTTTGAGTTTTAACGGTATCTTTCAAATAAGAACTTGGGGGAGCGGCTAAAGCAATAAATATCTTAATTGAAAACTACTAAAGATTTGCCTCCCCGGTAGGTTAAGGGGTAGGAACAACGTGCTGCTTGTAGCGTAGGCTAATCGATCAACTATCCTCCGCTACTGGACGACTGCCCCTAACTTTACTGGACCAGGGCTTCCCCCAAGCTGCACTACGTTTCGTCTTCAAAAAACAACTCTCTTCCGGCCAACTAGCTCAGGAACTCTCGCTCAGTAGCTCACTACTGTTTCCGGACTAAGGCTTTTACCGCCTGAGACTTTGGGGGCGAGTATTTGCCTACCCGCTCCTGGCGGACAGGGAAGGGAGAGGTATGAGAAGCATAGTCCTCTCCCTTCCGATCCTTGAACTGGAGTGGCGCTGCTAGCGCTACAGCCGATTTTCTCTCAGCCTAGCGCTACAGCCGATTTCATCTCCAGCCCTTGCCCGGCAGGCGCCCTCACCCTCTTTCGATACTGTGAACCTGAATGGTGGATTGAAAGAAGTCTGGATCCTTCTGGCCCTTTTACACCTTATCTAGTCAAAGGCAGCAATGAAAGGCTTGATCTCCATGTTCGAATTGGGGAAGAGTGAATAGAATCATATTTCTTGACCATTATATATTTTGGAGAAAGGGAGAGGGAATTGGCATGGAGGAATGGTATTCTGTTAATAAGAGGTGGATCCGGAGCGGAGTCGGGAGCAAACTCCCTCACCAGGGTGAGGAGTTCTAACTCAGGGAAGAAGGGCGACTATTCCTAAGTAGCAGAGGGTGCCTTATGTGAATAATCATAATTTGGGATGCGCTATTAAGGAACAAGTACGGGGTCTTCCAACGCTGTTACAAGGGTGGGCGTACTCAATGAGTTCTATCAATATCCAGTTCCTTCTGTACGTACACCCGAAGTTGGGCCGGGTAGACATGAAGTTGAAACTACCACAACCATTATGCCAGCGAGAGGTTCTATAGAATCGAGGACGGAGCATGACTGCATGTCCGGTTACGATCCGGATCTTCAATATTCCCTGTAGCAACCTTGCCTCACTACCCAGTAAGGGGTGCTTCGATACGTTAGCAAGAAAGGGATGGCTGTAGCACTTAGACAAGTTCAGAATTCACAAATAAAGGTAAGAGATAGGGCGTAGAGATGCGAACAAGCTAACGCTTGAAGCGCGGAACAATACCGAGAAGAAAGGCCCTAGACGAGAAATCGCCCTTCTGGTGAACACGAACCCAATGGGCCAACACCCGCATAGTCTTCATCTAACAGGAGTGACCCGGTTCCGCTAGTTGTTGATTCCAATAAAGCGGGAGCTTTGTTTGGGCCCTATATATTGATTTATACAAAGTCACTCACTTCATCGTCTCCGGGGCACCCACCTTCTGCTTCCCTCGGTGTTGCTTGTGCGGCTGTTCCTCGTGAACTTGAGAATCATGGATTTGTCTCCAAAGGATCGTCTACTAGAAATCATATTATTTGCCACTGGCCTAAAGAGAATTGGCGTAGCTGTTGGAAAACGAAATGACAGGGTGTTTTGGGCGAAAGAAGTTCGGTCGTCTTCCCCCAGGTTTGTTCTTTTATTCAATATCAGGGTTTATTCTGGTTTGCCATTTAACCTGACGATGGAAGGAATGCAGCTAGCTTGCTCCTGCTCCGCTGCTATGTCATTCAGACACTACCTTAATTTACTAGAAATGCTGGAAGTGATCTCCGAAGTCAATCTCCTTTAAGGAAAACCTGTGTTCATGTACCGGAACTAATAAGGTCATTTGAAGCACTTTAGTCTAGGGGGAATAGCTGGTGAATAGCGAGCCGCTAGGTTGCCTACCTTATTTGTTTACGGGACTTTACCTTCAGTTGAGAAAAAGAAAGCCCTTGCTTTGGCTGGTAGGCGCAGGCCTGGAAAAAGGACTTCAGTTGCTCCGGCAACCTGATCGGTTGACGGGATTCGTCTTAAAAAGAGAAAGGGACGGAACTATTCCAGCCTAGACCTGACTATCTTTGTATTGACTATTCTTGTGAGGCAAGAGCGTAGGTTGGATTCCCTTGCGGCCATCCCTCATAAAAAGGCCTAGCATTGGTTAGTTAGTAGGCAAAGGGGCCTTACAGTAATAAGACTGACTTCAGAGTCGCTTGTCTTTCAATTCATATCAATAACGATCCAACAGATTCGTATTTAGCAAAAGAATCCTTCTCTTTTTCGCGAGCACCTTCTCGAGATTCACAACTTCAGGTGTTTCCGAGAGTCGTAGCTCAAACGGAACTTTATAGTGACTCGAACCCAATTATTGCAATCCAAAGCGCTTCTTTTGGAACTCTCACTGGCACGCTACAAGAACCTTCTCTAGAATCCACTTCCTCACTAAGGCCTTTCTCTCGATTAGCTGGCGCTTCCGGTCTCGCTTCTGGCTTTCCAAAGAATATGGCAAAGAAAAAACAAATTGACTCTAACGTGATCACAGGGGAAAGCACCCACCTGCCAAGAAGCAGGGCATATATCTATGACTAGCTAAATCGTTTAACTGAGATTCAACCACTGGCTCTGGACGTTCACCAATGGGAACAGCAAGAGCGGATGTTCCGAGCCGTAAGGCAGTAGGGCCGGGTCTTTCCTCTCGAATGAGGGGGGTGTTGCCACCTTGTCCATAGCCTAAGATATTGAAAGGTACGACCCTTATCCCCACTTTAGCAAGATCGTCCCCAAGCGATCTGATCAATGAGGCTTACTCCGGCTGGAATCGATTCTCAGCAATTCTTCTACCTTTTCTTTAGGACTCTTTCTCGATCGTAATCGTGTGAATCTGTTGTTAACTGTTCAATGCAAAACTGATAAAAACGCTAATACGCTGTGGAAACTTCCACCTAGTACTAAGTTGGCAACTGCAGAAATTCACTTTACAGAGGTTCTCTCTTCTTTTTGATCTCGTAACCCCTCCCCACCTGTAGCAGAGCAAGGCTACTCTGGTAAGATACCGTCGTTTAGTAGGTAGCTGTCAGCAGCAACGTCCGGACCGAGGCATGGAAATATGTAGTACATAAGGTTGACCTCTAACACTTCCTGTTGTTTTGGATGCCACAAGGAAAAGCTTTTAAAACAAAGGACGGATCGGCTTGTTATGGGCTAGAGTTCGCAGAGTGTTGGTCAGCACCGTTTACCGGGCTATCGGTAGAGTATGGCACTGCTAGCTAAGAATAAGGAGATTTAACTCCGCCTTGTGTGCCCGCTCCTCGCGCCAAAGCGGCTGATGCAACCGAAAAAGAAGAGGAATTCTAGCTTTCCCTTCTAATGCATATCCGACCTGTGTTCCCCGTTCTCTTATTCTCGAGATGGAACGACTCCCTCACCGCTAGCGGCTCTCTCTTCATTTGGTTGATTGGTGGGCGCCCCTTGCTCGAGAAGAACTAAAAGAGCTTGACTTAAAAGGGTGAGGACTGCCTAAGCGGAGTAGTCTTGAATCGTAGAGGCGGTATACTATATTTATGGCTATGGATGGGGGAAGAACCCACCTGTACGCGACAACCGGAGGGACTCCCATTGTAAAGGGACAAGAGCGTTCGTTACGACGTGTAAGCTCAGAAGATCCATTTATGGACCGGTCTTCAGTAGATAGCAAAGAATCGAAGGTGGAAGAACAGTGACTGCATTTCTTGCCATTTGAACTTGTTTCTGGGCCGGTGTGCATCTTCCTTGTATATGCTAGCAACCGCCCCGCCTTGCCGGTACATTGTGTCATAGCCTGACCTTGCCGGTCCAACATATCTTTACCCTGTACCACTTCTAAACGCCCATAGGTTAAAAAATGGGATACGTAACTACTGGAATAACTGTCGGAGTCCCTGATGATGGATACGCGAGATGAAATGGTTCAAGTTTAGTTTTGGGGAAGCGCCTCTCCTGCTAAGCTAAGGTGTCTGGTAGGACAAACCCTCTACCTTAGATGTTAGATCTCCCCTTCATGCATGTGTTAAGCATTGAAGAGAGTTCGCTTAGTCATCAGCTCTTTCATGAAAAGAAGACTCTAAATACGGGGTTTAGGCACTCAAAAAGAGAGGTTTTGCTGACATTCCAAAAAAGCATACTTTACGATAATAGCTAAAAAACTGCCAAAAAAAAGCTTTTCATTGAAAAATCCCGGGAAAACGCAACGCAATTGGAATCAGGAGCTTCCGATCCCATCTATTTGAAAAACGGAAATGGACTTACACTATAGGAGTACAATCAATCCCGGGAAAACGCAAGATGAATAAATCGTTATATCGGTGCAAGGCAGGAAAAGAAGTTAGCCAGAATCGGGGAATAAGAAGGGTTGACCTGTGACTAAGAAGAAGTCATAATGAGCCCTACTGAAAGGAAAGACTCGTTTCTCCGCCTAGAGAGGGATCCAAATTCAACCTATTGGACTAGGGTGAAGTAAAGAAAGGGCAATTGATAGATAGATGGATGGAACGCTTACTCACTAGGACGGGTTAGTACCGCCTACCAAGCTATTGGATTCGATCGGAAGAAAGGCACTAGAGCCAATCCGAATTGATCTTGTAAGAGATCCGCTACAGAACGAATACGTTTCAAACTGGATTCCGTTTTTCAAGTGAAAAGAGCCCATCGCAAGAGAAAGAAAAAAGTAGGGAAAATCCTTGTTTAACCGTCAATCCCGACAAAGAGAGAAAAGCGTTACATAAGGGATCGTATAAAGAATCAAAAGGCTAAGAAGAAGCCGAAGGGTAATGATCCTCCCGATTTCCATAGATAAATGACACTAGCTAAACAACTATGAGAGATAGCACAAAGCGTTATTTATAACTCACTGAGTTCAGAAGCGAGGCGAACATCTACCTAGGGCCTTTGCTCCCTGTATCGGTTTGCGAAGGAAGCCCAAGAGAGCGGGGCCTCTTTATCGGTGTCCTATACTCTTAGGCATGGCACGCCCCCACACACAGACCCACCCCCTATGAAAGCCCCTCATGCCTTACAGGGAGGGGCTCTCTCTGAACAACCAACGAAGCAGAAGGCGGTGCGGGAAAATCCAAGCGACAGAGCCGATTCTTAAGTACCTGACCAGTATGACCTGGTGGGTGCAGCTTGCTCTTGCGTCTATTACGATGCTTTAGGTCGCTTTCTTATCTAGAGCGGAACTAGCCTGAAGGAAGGGGCGCTCAACAAGCCATGGATAGCTAGCCTTAGCTCGCTTCTGTAACCATGCGGTGCGGGACGATGTGATGAACAATCGTTCGAGAAGGGAAGGTCTTAGAAAGGGGCTTCGAAAACTTCTCTCTTTACCTACACCTTGAACAAACTATTATGCTGATATTGATCGAGTAAGGCTCCACCACCTAAGTGCAAGGAGTTAAGCCGATCGCTTTATACAGAAGGAGGAGAACGTCCCTAGGGCGGATGGTGACACATGCCGTTGACCACCTCTACCTTCTGTTATTCTATAATCAAATAGGCCAACGAATAGAAAGAATAAGAGTTGCTCTTCTTAGTTGCCTTAGTTGTTGCTCTTGTTGTTGCAGTTTGGGAGGAGGGAAAAGCGAGTCTTAGAGATCAAGCCACTCGCACTTCGGATCACCGGACTATAGCTGAGGCCAACCATATGGAGGTAGGGCGCCGCTCACTACAGGGAAATAGGAAAACCCAGCCCTGATTGAGGTACCGGCTGGAGGAAGTGAGTGTTCTATCGAGGGAAGAACCGTCGATCCAGGCTCTTAGGCCCTTACGACGATCTACACCTGGCCCTTCTAGGCCTACTTACAACCTCTTGCTTGTCTTAGGCTCACTTCTTCGCATTCCTACCCATAGAATGAGTTATAGGCTTCTGGAGCAGGGCAACGAAGGCTGCTTCTCTTCCCCCTAAACAGGCATGTGAGAATCAAGTAAAGGCAGTCAAGTAATGCTGTCGGGGAGCTAATTCCTCTATTTAAGTAGCTCACCCGTAGAGATATGAGACCCGTTTTCTAGCGATTATATTAGTGACTAAGGTAGTCGGCTCGCGAGTTCTCTTTCCTCCACGTGTAGTTGCGTGCCGAGATCCCTTTCGGCTAGTACGCTCCTCTCCTTATCTAAACTCTTCCAGTTGGGGTCTTAGGCTTTCTCGGTACAGGCACAGCTTCTCTTAGCTACTTCGCTCAATCCTCGGTAAGAAAGAAAAACGACGGAGCGCAATTACACCACACAAGCAAGTTCTCGGGAAGAAGAGCAAGATAGCTCGTAAATCAATTAGCGGGTCATAGCTCTCCGCTCATATAAAGAAGCAAGGAAGTCTTTATTCTATTCCTTGCTTTCAGTCAGGTCAACTTAAGTGCCTTTTTCTTAACTACTTAAGACTGTATTTAATGGCTTAGCTGACAACTGCTTTCCGACTTTTCGTTCTGCTCCTACGCTTAAGACTATCAAAGACCATAAATTCAAAGAAAGCCGTTTAAGCCACGATAAATGAGTCCAATAGGGAGTTACATTATCGCATGCCTAAACGTAACCTTTCACCCAACTTATTTCCATGCCTAGCTCGTAAATCAATTAGCAGCTCCTAGCTCTCTGCCTCTTGTGAAAGAAGGAAGTCTTTCTTTATTCTATTCCTTCCTCGCCTGCAACTACAGGAAGAACTTCCCTTCGGCGTCACTCTTCTTCCAAACATTAGCCGTTAGCTCGGGCTCCTCCTTTTCGGGAGCCCTTCACCAATCACGGTCTTTCATCTAGTGAGTCCGACTACTATGTTCTCCAAGCGCCATCGGATTCAAAGAATGAGCCTTCAGCCCCAGAGATCGTTTCATTGAATCAAGCAAGAGAATCGTTTTTGTTCTCGGTACACTGAATACTAACCAGATTGGCGGGAAGGATCAACGACCAGTAGTGCCCCAACGCGAACGGACTGCGGTCTGGTTGGGTCGGCAACGGGGGTTTTGTAGGCGCCTTTCGTAAAACTCTCTTGAAGGCCGCAATACAGCTATGCCCTCTTTCCAGTGTTATGCATCGGATTGAGAAACCAAACCATCAGGGCTCCTAGAGTCGGTAACCGTTGGCTAAGAACCTTTCTTCACACTAGATCGCAGTAAGCACAGCTGCACGCATCCCCGTAATCAACCAGTCAACCCGTAGGGGAGGAAACATTTGAGGAGGAGAAATCGTGGTTTAGCATTGTTGCTATACGATTTACACTATTTAAGCACACAGCCTTTAGAGATACAGGGCCCGCGCTAGGTATAGGCTTGCTTGTTCTTGTTTCTGGCCGATTGACAGAATGCTGAAAGACTGAGTTGCCTGGATCGCTTGGGAAGAGCAGTCAGTCTATTTGAACTATTTGTGGGGGAGAATGAATGGCAGGGGAGACAGACTGACAGCCCAGGGAAGAAAGCAAGTGACGGAACGGAATTCAACCTAAAGCGAAGACAAAGGCAGATGGATGTTCATTTGATTGCTTCGGTTCCGCCTGCGGAAGAAGCAGTGGATGATGATTGAGGGTATAAGGCGATGGACTCGAATATGGAGATGGAGATTCGCTCGTTCTTGGTTCCGATGATTACCCTTCCTCTCGTTCAGATGCTTACCTCGGGCTTGGATCCATTGGGGAACCATTGGACCGATAGTTGGCAGCTTAGAGGGGAGCGGAAGAAAAGACTGGTGGAAATTTGATCGAATAGAAAAAGTGGGGCCGGATAGAGAAGAGGGGGAACAAAGAGACTGGTATTCGCCTTCCTCTCCGGTAGCAGGTAGTGCCTTATTGGGCGGGCTCTGTACCGGTTGATCAGAGCTTGGATCATATTCAGAACCGGGTCAAGTCCTTTATATAAATCATTGAAATGGTGGCCGGTACCGGTGGGAAAGCAGATGAGTCGATAGCACCACTTGGGTCATCATCAATGGATAGAGAAGAAGAGGTTGGCTAGGCTTTTCATTTTTTGTTTCGGATCCAGCAGAAGAAAGAGAAGAATGTGGTGGAAAGAGGTAGCTTGGTATTGATCCCATTGGCTCGGCATCAGCATCAATGGCACCACTCGGGTCATATGTCCCAGGTAGAGGTGTAGGAGAAGGAGTTGAATCGAGGTACTTACTTCCCTCTTCAGTGGATGGAGGAAGGAGAGATGGTTAGTTCGGGTTACCGGTCAAAGGTTCAATCTCACACTTCGACTTATCGACTTATTTCAATCTCACATTTCGACTTTAAGATAAGGTCATCCAAGCAAGCACTGATTCCGGGTTCGGTTAAATCAGCTGCAGGAAACCCCTGACAGCAACTCATAGCTACATTAGCTCAAGCAAGAACAAGAAGCAGCCTTAGCTACAAAGACGAAGTCAAGGACAAAGTCAAAGACGAAGTCGATCACCAAAGCCGGAGGCTTAGGTATATCCTGCACTGAAGCGGAAGTCCCAACGGCCGAAGGAAGCAGCTACAAAGCCGAAGTCGAAGACGCCGAAGTCCAAGACGAAGCTTGCTTTGCTCAAGAAAAGAACAAGAAGCTCCACTCGTAGCTGCTAAGTAAAGAGACTCCTGGCTTAGCCAGTCCCGTGCAAACCCCAACTCGAAGAGCAAACCGAAGGAACTAATGATATTCTTGCCCCTATCTGAGAACATCTCGACATTGGCAGGCTTACTGAATTAAACCCTTTGCCAAGGCAACTCCTTAAGCCAAGGACAAGGTCCGAGGGAAGCAAGCCGATTTCATTGTCATAGAAACTCCCCCTTTTTATGTTCTTTTCGCTATAGACCAATACCTTATTTGAGTCTTATTCACTAAGCGAGTACTTAGACATGTACCTAAGAGGATGAGACGGCCTCAGGTCTTATTTCTTATATAAGCTAATCCATGCCCACAAATGAAGCAACTGTTCCCTTTGGGGAGTAAGGCTGACCCTTTTCTTTCAATCCTATTGGCCCATTTCGAGAATAAGAGTAAGCACTCTCCTTGTCATAGTTCGTAATCGAGTTTGCTCCTTTTGCTTTGGATGGTGCAACCGCCACTTCATCAAGAGATTTATGATATGCTCGAGTTTGGGGACGCTTAGTAGGTAACTGAAACTTCATTCGTGGTCGAGGAAATTGATTCTACTATTTAATATTTAAGGCGGATGCCAACGTAGCATCCTTTTCCCTTGTGGAAGCTCGCCCCTAAACGTTATTCCTGGTAGTCGGTGCTGGGAGGCAGAGCCTAGGGGTCTAGTTAGAGAGGTAGACTATGAGGAAGCCGAGCTTGAATGCATAGTGAAGTGCTGCCCGTAGCGACGATCTTACTTGTAAGTTCAATCTGTATCTATATCTTTCAAAAGCGACTGGATCCTAACTTCACGTATACACTGACTTAGGCTTCGCACGTGTAAATTTCAGCTCCGGGAAGTGCGGACCTTCTTTCTTTCGACAAGAGGACCTGGAGTAGGAAAAGGTATTACAGAAGCGTGCTTTAGGAAGTGTTCGAAAGACGACCTCAACACAAGGAGAATGGATGACGATGAGAACAAGGTGGAATCCAAACAGAGGGAATAGAGGATTACGAACACAGTCCTAAAGCAAGTTCCAAGAACGAGGAGAAAGAAGATAGCCCAGAAAGGCCTACAACCAGAGCCAAGTAGACAGATAGCGTTGCAGAGACCAATTCACCTAAGGGGATCAGTCCCCAAGCCGGGGAAAGCGGAGCTCGGTGATTAGACGTAGGGATTGCTCCTTCTACGGTCCAGCGAGTTAGACTCGTGCTTGACCATAAGGAAAAAGCATGCTGGAGGAGTGCACTAGACCCCAGCGAGGGTCATAGGCGGGACGTAGCCATTCGCCTTCACGAAGAGGATAGTGCTTTCAGACGGCTTTCTCAATCGTGCCCAGAAGCAACACTTAACACCATGGAAGTGGAAAGAGAGGATTTGATTAGCGCGCCTTCTGCCTGTCCTTTGCTGACTCTGTCGATGGGCATCATCTGCTCTTTGACCTATTGTTTTCCTTAAAGCGCATGTTCTCTCTATAGTCAAAGCAGAGAGAAAGAGAAGAGCCTTACTGATATGATAGAGGCGCTAGCCTTTTTAAGCTGGCTTCTGTTGGTCTTGTATTGGCATATAGCAAATGCTTGGGATAAAATATAGCTGGCTAGCATATAGCATTGCTGTATGCCCGCCCTCCTCCTGCTGAATGACATCATATTCTTTATGTTTAGAGAGGTGGCCTCCCCGACCACCAACCACTAGGGCGAAGAGCAAAGCTCTTATCTTATAACATAACAAGCAAAAAAAAAGGCGGTCCAAGCAATTTCTTAGCGCATGACTTTATTCGCTCGCTATAGCGCTTTAATAACAGCTAGCCTTTCAAAGAGACAGGCTTCGGAAACTGCCCATTGAGACTTTAAAAGGAAACATCAATGTCAATGAAATCTTTTATTTAACGATGATGATGTGAAGTACATTATATATTTCAAGGCGATCGGAGTCAGGCTCCTACGTCGCCTTCCACGTGAAAGGTAGCTTTCCCTACCACTCTATAAGCTAGCGAGCGAGAGAAAGACCTAAGCTTCCTACCTCGCGGACAACCCTTGAAAGTGCACAAGAGTAGCTCGTCTTCGTTGTTCCAGAGCTACCGGTTAGGAAAGGAAGCCACCAGTCAACTTAGTGGTCGGTTCGCGAGAGACCGAGCTACTGTTGCCATTGAGGCTGAACTGGAAAAGGTGCTGCTTATGATGAAGCACCGCTGATGCCACCGATCTTGCTCTTCCTTCCCCTGCGGATTTATGCTCCTGCGATTAGAAAGACAAAGAAATCGGATCGTGTGAGTGAGCCCATAGCACGGATTGCTATCGTTCCCTTAGTGAACCTGCTACCCGCACGTTAAAGCCCTAAGCTAAGGAGCTGGGGAAGCACCGGATTAGGTCGCTTTCCGAGGGTTAGGATCGACGGGCCGGGAAAGGAACGAAGTCACTCGACCAACGGGAGAAGCTCGACCGGCTTTCTTATATTAGTTAGGCGAGCTAGCTTTCTTTCCTTCTAAAATTCAATGAACTCACTCCCTTCTCGAGCGTCACTCGCTTCTCCTTTGAACTCCAGCAAAAGCAAAACATTAGGACGGTTCTTGCCACTCGTCTTCTTCAGATCGGATGGCACCCTTAAACTAATATCGGCTTCTCTCCACGAGTCTCTGGCATAGTTATTATTGAAACAAATCAAACTCCTAGCGGTCTTTTTTTTGGTTGAGTGGCTTTGGCTCACTGGTTCTTACCTCCGGTTTCTTTGTCTCTTGGTAAAATGCTCCTGCAGCTTTCGCTTTAGTCCCGGCTGCTGCTCCCGACATACTTGTTGTCTATCAACCGATCAGCTGCTGCAAGTGCCGCGTCCAGGTCCACGACATTCTGCCTCCGAAATTCGGCTTGAGCCCACGGTTGTAGCCCCTTCATGAAGAATAGCTTATCCTCCAATGTTCAAAGGCATGTCTTTCTTTTTTTTAGATCAACATCAATAACGACTTGATGTACATTCATCTCGCACCGGCTTAAGATTGAACAGGGCCTGCCATGCCCCATCCAGAACACGTTGCCAGGCATGAACTGTGCCTTCAGCTCGGCCTGAAACTCCTGCCATGACCGGATTGAACAGCGGCCACAGCCCCTCTCTTCGACTTTGGTTTCTAGCTTTGCGCTTGATATAAAAAAAAGATCGAGGTAAATTGATGCAATCTGCGCCTTAGCCTCCTCGCAAAAAGGCTGCATCGATAGGTATGGCTCCCTTTACTAGCTCGTTACGTGTACTTAATCCTTCTTCTTTGATCACTGGCATCTCTACAACTATGTATGCGGGTCAGCTATCACCATATCTCATTGTTGAAAATGATCCACCTAACCATGCAATACAGCCTATCTCGATTCCTCTCTCTCTTTAACCTTCCCATCTTGCTTTCTTTTGAGCAGTCACTGGTCGCTCTAGAAGCGCATCTAACGCGCATTGAGCGAGCTGTTCAGGTGTTGCTTTTCCCTTGTTGGCCCTCCCTCCGCAAAACCGGAATTTAGCTTTGTCGTCTTCTTTACTTACTTGAGTTCTTCGAGTCCTTCTTTTTCCCACCATTATGAACTCTTCAACTTGTAGTCCACCAGGAGGCTAAATCCTCTCCTGAGTTCCGTCTGAGCCCAGGTTTGTAAACCAGCCATTCAATGGAAGACTTTTTCCTCTTTTTTATGTTCAGCATTAGGGTCCTTCACATAATCTCGAACCCTGCCCCCCTTCCTCAATGAGTCACGAGCGAGCCATGCCACATTGCATGGGAGGAACTGATCCTTCACTTCCTTTTTGAGCTTTCGATTCTAGGCCGCTTTAGTTGGCAAGCCGGCTCGATCCGGGTTCTCCTTCGCATCACCGGTAAGATACATGCTGGTGATGGTGACCTTTTCCTCTTCCGGGGCACGGACAGCCTTGAACTCTTCCATGGTCTTTGTGGTACAGGCTACGGCTCCAAGAGCCCCAGGAGTCTGTCCCGCTCTACCTTGTCCTGTTGACACACGAGGCACGTCTCCACATACTCAGCAACGTCGTCTCGCATGCCCGGCCAGTAGTACCCCCGCTTTTGCAAGGCCTGGTGGTCCACATAGACTATTTTGTGCCTAATCTAATAGCTAATGCCAAAACTTCTGTACAGAATCATGGCGAGTCCTTCTCTTTCAGTTGTGGTGTAATTGCGCTCTGTCGGTGACAACCTCCTACTCCACAGTGGGATGATCTAGTTTGGAAGGCCCCTCTTGAGCCAATGTACAATATATAGCGAAAAGAGAAGCAGAGACTTGTCCCAGTCCGGAAACCGAAGTTACGGGGCTGTAACTAAGCACTCCTTGAAATACTGGAACGCATTCTCCTGCTCTGGTCCCCTTAGACAATCAGGGCTGTCCCTTCTTAAGCAATGACTCTTAAGGATGTGCATGTTTGGCTAAATGGTTAATGATTATTTAGTGGGATAGTCAAAAGTCCTAGAAAGGACCGGACACCGCCAACCGGCCGTTATCGAAGTCACCATTTCCGTAATTACGAGTAATTGATCCGGGTCCGTTTTGAATCCATCTTTGCAGACTATATGTCCCAATCACTTCCCTTGGTTCACTATAAACTGACTCTTGGTAGGATTCCAGGATAATAAAGCCTTTTGACTTACATACCAAACCCTTTACCTGTGGAATTGGCGTTTAAACCATTTTTAAACCTTTACTTCACAATAACTCGGGATCTAATCCCCCCTTTAATATAAATAAGGAGATGATAAATCTTTCTCCTGTAAATTCAATGGGATGAATTGCATCCCGATGATATTGAATCGGATAAATATAATTAATAACAATATATGAGCTATCAAATCGATTCATCGTCGAGAATGGAATAGGAATAGTCTAATATAACATAGGAAGATCTTTTTTCTATACCGAATAAAAAAAGGGATTCCTCAAGAATCCCGTTGAATTTTTCATTCTTTCTTTTCGATAACCAGATGTATTACAAGCTTCCTTATACAATCATCTGATGAGGTATCATCGTCTTCCACTTCCATTGGTCACAAACAAAAAAAGAGGCCTATAGGAACCAGGGTGAAATGACTCCTTTTGTTCTTTTTTTTTGAAGACAAAGAGGTGTGATAAAGATGGGTCCCGGTATGGTATAGTATAAAAGATCAAATATTTCGAAAAAGGAACTCTTTTTTAGTTTGTTCTTTCTTCGATAGGACCCGGTAGGAAGAAAAAAAATGTTGCCCTTTGTTTGATCTTTCTTTTATTAATATCCTCTTTCCTTGGATTGGGACTAGGACACATATATCAAAAATGAAGTCTTCCATTTTTTTTAGATAGATTGTTTCCAATTAGGAATTGAGGTTACAAAAAATCGGAGCTAGAAAAGGAGGTAGTTTGAATCTGAAAAGTCGACTGACTTTATAACGCGGGATAACTATGTTAAGGTTAAGTTCATTTTGTATCGTACAATAAACGAATCCCATTTTTGTATGTGCTCCCGGGAAACATATTTTGATTTTCTTCCATTCACTTTTATCGTAAAGCGATCAGGAGCCATCGAAAAAGCCAGACCAGTACGGTATCTCTTGGAATCCTGAATATGGTGCTACCAACAATTGTACCAATCTACATATGTCTCTCCCCGGTACTAGTTGAAGTAATTTAAATTACCTTATTTGGTTGGCAACTAATCGAGTAGTTGAGAAATGCGAAACGAAAAAGTAAAAAAGAAAATGAAGGATCCTCCTGCTGGGAATTAGATCCTGCTCCTTGTCCCCCCTCTTCACAGAAAATAGAGAGATGAATTGATGGATTCATCGGATCCTAGGTCGGGACTGACGGGGCTCGAACCCGCAGCTTCCGCCTTGACAGGGCGGTGCTCTGACCGATTGAACTACAATCCCAGGGAAATAAGGAGCCATCTTTTTTCTCATTTTCTTTCATTCGAACCATTTATAATCGCCGTGTTGTAACAGAGACACGAATGATATACTAACAATTGTTATACTATATAATAAAGAATTTAGACTATATATTTAGTATAAATGAAGTAGACAAATTCATGAATTGACAAAAAATGGGCAAATTCATGAATTGACAAAAAGAAAATGGGCCCTTTTATTAACTCCGCGGTAGAGTCACGCCATGGTAAGGCGTAAGTCATCGGTTCAAATCCGATACGATAAAGGGCTTTTTTATTTTCCACGAAACTCAATCAAGTCTTAGTCTTCATTTTTCAGCAGAGGATATATATAGAAAATAAAAAAATGTTTTTAGGCTTAATCCGCCTTTACTAAAGATCAAGGGACTTGTACTCCGGCTAATAAGGGAAAGGATTTCTTAAAAAAAAAGTTTGACTCTGATTACTATTAGTCCGAAGCGCAAGCGCTAAGTAAGCAAGCTACCTAATGTAAAAAAAAACCGAGGCTAACGTCAAGTAGAAACGAACAAGGTCTACGGCCATACTATCAAAGCACTATATCTTTTCTTTTCATTTCTCTCTCCTCTATG